CCTAGTGGAGCAGACATACAGCTTTGCTACATTAATTCCATTTTGGGGTGATTTTTCAAATTGAAGGAGTTTACCAGTAGCTTCCGAAGGATCGAGCCCATCAATTTTCCATCAACAAGTGAAGGCGATAAAAAATAGGTACACACAAATGAACTATATTTCCAGCTAAATCTGTGCAAGCTGCCAATTTTGCCAGAATCTACCCATGATAAGAAAAAAAATTCGTAGAAAATTTGTCTAAAAATTGAAGTAGGAAAATGTGAATGAATAGATATCAGGTGAGGGAGGGGTCTACTAAATCCCGCGACTTGCCTCTGTTTTACTCGTACGCTATTGGTCGAACAATTCTCAAAAATTGCGGTACGGCAAGAGCAATTTGTTAATGCAACTAATAATGCAAGGAAATTTTTGCGTTCCCGCGCGCTCGCAGGACGTTGCGAAAGACAATTGCGATACCGTCAAACCACTTGCAGTAACTAAATTGTCTTTTGGACGAATCACACTCCTTCGTATACGTCGGGAGTCCATTGATGGAACGGAACAAGGGAGGGTTTGAACGCCGTTCCAGCTGTGATAAACGCAATGGAAGTGCAAGTTACAACGAGATACCGACTTAACGAGAGCCCATCCGCTGTTTTATCAAGATGAAGCTGTCCGCCGGAAATTCCATGCAGCAAAGAAAAACCATATAGCAGGAAAGACGAGCTCGCTCCACCCATCAGTAAAAATTTCGTAGTTGCTTCATTCGATCTTATATCCCTTTTGGTGTGTCCAGACAGGAAGCAAGAAGATAGGCTCGAGAACTCCAACGCCACATAAAGGGTGACCAAATCATTTGCCCGACATAGAACCATTCCACCCGAACCTGCAGTTAATATAAAAAGCGAAAATTCTGCCAAAACCGTTTTTGAACATCGTATGTAATCAACTGACAGCAGGACCGATAACAGCGAACGAATCAACATAAGAAATCTAAATATATAACTAAAACTGCTGATCGGATAATTTCCAGAAGCGGTGGGAACGAAGTGGATCCCCCACTGACATAGTGAAGCAACCGCGCTAATTAATATAGATATTAGTGAAATCCTGTGAAGCAAAATTGTATTTCTCCCCCTGTTTGATAAATCGATCACAATAACTGTAATTAAACTGATAATCAAAATACATTCTGGCAAAATTGACAAATTACCCAGCAAGATGAAGAAATCCAGGGAAAATAAATTAGTGCAATTCGTAATAAAAATCAGGATAATATTTGGGAGTGGGTAACTTTCTGCCACACCGATTTCGAGATGAAATTAGCAAGTGAAGTACTTTCGTATCTATGTGACTGTATAAATTGAAATAGCGGGATTTTACTATTTTTTATCATCAAGTCAATTCGATAGCAATTTTTATTCAATCAAATTAAAAAAAAAAAAGAAGAGCAAGCTTCAAACAGATTTATTATATCTGCATCTCCAATGCGATAAATATTAACGAAACAGGTTGAATTAGGCTCAAATGCCAGATTCTATGATTTGTTTTGGAAGAGTTGAGCTTGTCAGACGTAGAGACCATCTTTGGTAGTTCTGGGTCAAATCTCCGTCGTAGAAGACGTATTGTACTTCTATGTTTACCCGCCAACGTACTATCGCATGAAAGTCGCGGTATATATCTCGATCTACGCAATCCATCTCGATTTGTTGAAGCGCTGTGATACGAGGAAAAAGTATTCCAAATTTCTACAAACCTGTTCAAAATCTCACCATCTGCTAATACAGCCCAGGCTAATTTAGCCACTGGGTGTCCAGTACTATCGCAGAACTTCTCCTTCTCCAAGAGTTTAACTAGTAGCGAAATTGGAATCCTGGGATGAAATTCTTCCTCACCCGAAATACTGTTGCAGGAATCCACTGCGGTTTCAACCCGAACATTTTTCGAGACTGGCTGAATAGCTGAGATGTAACCCAAGAATAAAACACAGCTGGCGGATAACAAATTGATACGTATTTGGGTAAATTCAATTGGATAGTGAAAGTGAGATCTGAGAGGTATCGAAAGGTAATAAATCCATTTTTTCGCAAAATATTGAGTTCCATGAAAACCTATGAGAGATTTGGTTCTACATCTCCCAAAATGGATGCACAAACTTCGAGTGAGACGGCGGCCGATGCTTATTGCGTCTGATCGGAAACTATATCCAGAAACACGTCTTTTCTTTCTAGTCACGTTATTCTGATCGGGAGATACAAAATTCCTTGGGTTTGACTTATGCATTCGTGTCCATAAAACTAGCAATGTCGAATCAACCTCGTAAGTGTAAAAATTTCGGAGTAGCGTATCAATACTTCTACGTTCTCTCTGTCTCCGAGACCGAAGCTTAGTAAATTTTCCACACGAAGTTTTGTACGTGTGAAAAACTATCCTCGATAGATGTGAAAGTGGCACATCCCTAATTCGTCGGCGAAACAAGCGAACTAGAGTTTCTAGATGAAGATTCTGGGACATCTCTATCTCTAAAACGTGGCTAGATTTTGGCAATTTGTCTTCCGAAAATAAAGATATTGAATGAATAGACTGTGAAATTTTTGAGTTGTTATTTATTTGAGCAGATAACTGGCGCAGAGGAGGTATCCCCAAAATTAAACATATTGCTTGTAGAAGTACGTGGAGATATAAATCTATGTCAAGTCGACTGCTTCATTTTCAAACAAATTCTGAATGGAAAATCTCTGAATAGTCTTGGTAACGCACACTATCAATCGAACGCTTTGTTGCTGCTGCACTACACGCCCCGAATACTAAACCGATGCCTCGTCTATCCAAACAACGCCTACAAGCGACTGAATAAAAATTATCTCTAAATAAGAGAAGAAGTAGATATGGGAAACAATCTCGATTAGCGCTAAGCCCTTCGCTTCCCCATGATACATCAAATTTAGGAAGGGATCCGGAGGTTGTTTTCATCGCAGTAACTCCCAAGCATTACTTTTCGTAATGAATTTCGTCTAAAAGATTCAATGTATTAGTAGCTATATTTTCATTATATGAATGAAATAGAAAAAAAAACTGCAGCTGCTTAACCATTGCAGCCGAAGAAGCTGAGTCACTTGTTTCATCGGACGGCATGAAACCCGGGGGTAGTAACTACTTACCGATGTAGTAAATACTTGCTAATTCGGTTTCTGTCGGGGAAACATCCACCTAAATGAAATATTTACCGACTCGATCCTCGATAAGGCGCCGAGCTGCAACCATATTTTGGGAAAGGTTGTGGGGAATTAGACCAAATTTATGTTGTGAAATCGGCGGTCAACCCCTAACCCAACATTGGGTTGGGGGGAAAAATTTGTCCCGATAGTAATCATGGCACTGGCTTGAACTACCCGCGTCTCCCCCTCCTGTTCCAATTTTTCATTACACTCGTAAAGATATGTCCGATATAACCCCTCTCGAAGGAGGTTTTGATGGAAAACCAGTAGTCTCTCCGAGATATTCTACTTCTTAGGGGAATGCCAAATACGGCATAGATGTAGAGTATAAGTAGGAGAGAGGGGTAATACAAAAGCACCTGGAAATAGCTGTAAGCTGGGCCCATGAGATTCTCCTAAAATTCGATTTTTAATTAGAGGTTAATTCCGACTTGTTCAGGCACCTTCGCCCGTTTCAAAATATCACGAACAGTTTCCGTTGATTGCGCTCCTTCTTCAAGGAGAGCAGTAATAGCAAAAAAATCCAATTGGGTCTGCTCCTTGCGGGGGTTGTAAAAACCAACCTCCTTGATGGCTTCCCCTTCTCGCCTAGATTGGGTGTCAATCGCAATTATTCGGTAAGTAACCTATTGGGATAGGTAGGTGCACGCGGGGTGACCCCCCCCCCGCAAAGCCGTATATGAGACGTTGAACTCGTACGGCTTAGAGCACAACTTCGATTGAATAGATAACTGCTCCATTCAATTGCAGAAGGATACTTTTAACTCATATGTGTACGACACGGACATTCTCCTACTTATTGAGTTATCTCCTCACGAATTATCCCTTTGCAAAGAAACATTACTATATTACTACAAGGTGAGTGGGGGGGACAAGCTTATCCCCCCCCCCCCCTCTTTTATTTTTATTCACCTACTAATAAGTTCAACTGGATATCGAAAATCCCCTCGTTCGCAGATCGATTCTAACAATCCTTAGGTTTAGGCCTAACCCCGAGGGTTTTCCAAATTGAAAATCGGTAGCAGCAGAACCCATCATCATCAACCCCTAAAGAATAAATTGTCGAGTAATTTTTTTTCCACATCTTAATTGTAGACGAAGTGAGACTAAATCGGGGTTAGGCGGTTGGGTCGTCTGAGCCCAGTAATACTAAGCCAACCCCACCGAAATTTAGTTTCTGGTACCCGGTAAGAGCATACGGGGTAACGAACTAATGAGGCTTCGCCTCACTACTTCGTGGAAATAACCATAGATAAAACTTCTCCCCAAAAATAGAAAGAGATTCAAATAGATAGATATTCTTCGAGTTTCATTGGGTAATGAGTTTTAACAAATGTCGAAGCGGGAACGTTCCACCCTTTGGGTAGAACCGGCGGATACTAGACTCCGCGAAGACGATCTCGATGCTCGAGTCACACGTTGCTTCTTACCATGTCGCCTCAAGCGGGGTTTTACCGTAATATCTAAAAACCGAGAATTCTTTTTTTGCTAAATACTTACTGCTCCAATACCTCCGATTAATATTTTCAGTACAAACTTTCTGATGCATCCCCAAAATTAAGTTAGATGGACTAGAACTTATGTCGAATGATTACCTGTACAGTTTATCGAATTAAGAGCTTGATTTTTCTTTAGCCGCATACATTACATCAATTGTAATTTCTGGGATATTGTTTTGTTTTGCAAAGACTTCGGTGTTTTTCTTGGTCCTCCCCCTTACGAAACCAGGAATTCCATTTGGTTCCGACTCAGCTTCGGGAGTCCAATCAATATCTCCCCTATCTGTTGATAGGGACTTGGTGCTTACTTCTTTGGTATCATGCCCCCCGAAAACATCTAGTGAATGATCTTCCATACCCAGATTAAACGAATTATAGATTAGATCGGCTATTTGATTGGTTCCTTCGTAACCTGGAAATGGTCGATATCCCAGAGGAAAATTTTGAATATGAACTGGTGAAGAAATGACCCCGCACGGAATATCAATACGTTTGCCAATATGACGCTCCATTTGAGTTCCAAATATGGCGGAGGGTTCGATACGGGCTATCGTATTTCCAACCTCGGTATGGTCTTCCGTAACTATTACTTCATCACATAAACCCTGAACCTGCTCGTTAAACCGTTCCGCATCATGCTTGCAATACGTGCCTGAGCAACTGACACGAATTCCCATTTCTTTAACGAGTATTTTAGTAATTGAGGCTGCATGAGTTGCATCGCCAAATATTGCTGCTTCTTTTCCAGCCAGATTTTGACAATCAATAGACTTTGAAAACCAAGCTGCTTGAGAAACAAATTTAGTTTGATTGTCAACGTATAATTTGTAGTTAAGTCTCTTTTCCGACAGTGCGGAAGCCCACACATTCACAAGCTTCCCGATCTGTGCAATGAAATCGGCTGTGTTTGAAATTCCCATGGGAGTTATAGATATGTAAGGCATTCCATACTCTTTTTCCGAAAAAGTTGCTGTCATCAAACCTACTTCGCGGTAGGGAACTGTATTAAACCAAGCTCTCGGCAAATCCTTCAAATATTTGGGAGACCCCCCCTCTGGGATTACTTGATTGACTGCAATTCCCGATTCTCCAGGTAGACGTTTCAATTCGCGACAGTCATGTTGATTATGGAAGCCTGGGGTAAAAATTCCTATAATGTTTGCTGAAGGTCCGTTTGTCACGGATCGATCCAAAATACTTCGTTTACGAGCCCTATCCAAATGAAATCGAGTTATTTGTTCCAAGGTTCTATCCGCCGCTTGAAGCTCATTGACTCGGTGATAATTAACATCCGCGGGAATTACATCAGACTCGGAAGACAAAGAAGCTCGATCCACAAAATTTTGTAGATCCTCCTGTAAAATACTAGAAGTACACGTAGGTGTTGGAACGATTAAGTCGGGGTGTTATTCCTCATCTTTTCGGCTTATGTTATTTATAACCTTTTCTTGAGACCCACGTGCTAATACATGGCGGTCCACTACACTAGCGGTTACTGGGGTAAAATCCCTTTCCCTCTCCGACGTGGAACGCATTACGTTGAAATAGTCATCTCCCAAAGGGGCATGCATTATAGCATGTACGTTCCTGAAGGAACTAGCTACCCGTAAAGTACCTATGTGGGCGGGTCCAGCATACATCCAATAAGCTAATTTCATGATTTGATTTTGGTATCATTTTGTTACTTCGCATCACAGAGGGATCTATTGCTATATGCGGCTTATCATCATAATATAAACTGGAAGATCCATCGGGGAGAACTATTATATCGAGTATATCAAGGAAGGGGGTAGATAGAAAATCGAAGGTAGAAATGAGTAAGATTTATGACTTCTCCAATTTATATTTATAGTATATGGGAATGCAAGATATTTTTTTTTTATGGAGAAAAATTCTGGGACGGAAGGATTCGAACCTCCGAGTGACGGGACCAAAACCCGCTGCCTTACCGCTTGGCCACGCCCCACAAATGATTGGTATGATGACTATCCCACACTTCGGGTTTCCTGTCAACCGGCTTTTTTACTTATCCGTTCGGTTAGAAGAGAGTAGCAACGGAAAGAAATTGGAGTAGTTTGGAACTGCTAGTACTTCAGAAAACTAACTAGGGAAGGATACCTAAGTAGAAACCCAGTCAGATATCATTTTGGTCCAGTAAAATTTTGATTCGGTGAATCCAAATTATTTGAATGGGGGAACATATAATAATATATACCTGACGGGTCAACCAATTCGGAGGTGACGTGTAACCATGTCGGAAGGAAATTACTTGTTACATTACTGGAGGATAAAGATGATAGTTTCGTATGACATCTATCTAGAAAATTATATTCACCTCAATGATGCCTCTTTCGCCAAATTACCCGAAGCTTATGCAATCTTTGATCCAATTGTAGATGTAATGCCGGTAATACCGGTTTTCTTCCTCCTCCTGGCCTTCGTTTGGCAAGCCGCAGTTAGTTTTCGATAATAAGTACTAGGGGGTGGCTCAATTATAGAATGCCCCGCTCCTTTCCTTATGGGGCGACGATGAGGAAATTGTCAAACAGTTTAGGTTGGAAAAAGGAAGGGGGGGGGGGGGGGGGGGGTCGCTGCAATTCAAGCGAAAAACCAATTTTAGTAAATTGCAAACCTCCTACACCCACGGTTAGATATATCGGCACCGACGCATTCACCCATATCGAGAAATGGGATTGGATGCCCGCGGCTTACTCGAGATTGGCAAACATAAACTTTTCAATGAGTTGAGTATTTATGCAATTTTTATTTCCACCTATTGAAATAATAGGAAGAAGACGGAATACTGGATGGAGTAGATGTAATTCATTTGGTGAAATAACGTCTCACAAAAGCCGGGTTCTTTCTACAAATTGGGGGGGGGGGGGAAGTCATATCCATATGTCCAAACAAATATAAGTGATAGAGATAGATAGATGTTCCAAACGAAACAAAGCTGTTCCGTCTTATTTTATCCCTAGTTCTAAGAAACATGGAGATGTTACAATGCTTACCCTCAAATTATTTGTCTATGCAGTAGTGATCTTTTTTGTATCTCTCTTCGTTTTCGGATTTTTGTCGAATGATCCCGGACGAAACCCCGGCCGTAGGGATTAGGTAGGATAGGAATCAATTTCTTAATTACCTCGTTGAGATAGGTTCATCGATCCACCAGTTTAACCAATTTATCAAAAAGGGAGAGAGAGGGATTCGAACCCTCGGTACATATGATTTGTACAACGGATTAGCAATCCGACGCTTTAGACCGCTCGGCCATCTCTCCGAGCAACTAGGGATTTCTTTTCCCCAAATTATAACACGAACTTGGATTGTAAGTCTATACCTACAATCTGCATCTACAGTATAGTTTGCTGACGGGATGGCTTTGCGCGCGTGCGTATTACTTGACTTGATGGAGTCAAATTCCGGATTACTTCTGAGTAGAAATTTCCCTCTTCTGTTTTTTGCCGGCCCCCTCCCTTTTCCATGACATGACGTATCAAAAAGAGATTCGCAACCAAATTTATTGGGTACAAACTAGATATTTTGCCCAAAGTGGATTCGATATTTCTTAGCCTAGACAGCCTAGACAAAATCGGCGAATTCGCTTCTGCTAACCAAACCAAATTGATTGCCAATACGGTGCAATGGCCAACTTCGCGGTTCAGATGCTTGTCACGGAGGCGGAGCAAAATAATTTTACTTTACGAATTTGATGCCGTCGGTTTCTCCCACCTCCCCATTTTTCCGTATAAGTGGAAAGAGAAAATTAAATAAATAGATTTGTTTAATTTTCTATAAAATTTCTTGATATCAAGATAGATTTATGAAAAACGATAGAAGGAGGGACAATGAATCTGGAAATAATTGCGCAACTTGCTATTTTGGCGTTGGTAGTTGCATCGGGACCCCTAGTAATTGCACTGTTGGCAGCTCGAAGGGGTAATCTGTGACCTGGGCAGCGCAACCATTAAACGAATACCTACTCTCTATATAGATATCTACAAAGACAAGGAATGGGTAGGGTAGAGGGGGGGGGGGGGGCTCCTCCCGCAACCAAATGTAAGTACGTTTGGAACGCCTCACCGATGTACATATAGCTCGTATAATAGAATTGCACCGTCGCGGGTATAGTTTAGTGGTAAAAGTGTGATTCGTTTCATGTTGATTTTAATAGTTAAGGGATCTTTCAAACTGAATCTCAACCAAATCAAAAAGCTTTATTTCTACAGAAGTACATCTACTTTTCTTTACTAGCCACTGGTAGTGGTATGGAGAAAGAATGCACCATTTCTGTTACTCCTGTACCTCGGAAGTCGTACCGGTTAGTAACGAAGCAGGATTATTTCGGTATGCAAAAAACTTAGGACGATTTCATGTATAAATAAAGAATTGAGGAGAAAAAATAAGAATCTATGGGTAGACATCTAAAATATTTGTTTCATCGTCACTGAACCTTGGAAAAAAGTCCAAGCTTGAGAGTTACAAATAGATTGATCCTGGTTTGTCGGGATTGTCACGCACTTCTTCGATTAAGCGATAACAATTGCTTCCGAGACTCGGTGAAAAATATTTTCCTAAGGATTTTTGAGAGTAGAAATAAAGAACGAAGTAAATAAGAAAAAAGAAGCAATTGATAAAACTAATTTTTTTTTCTCTAAGGGATCATCTAGGAAGTGTATCCACGTTTTGCGACCAAAACGTGAGCAAGACTGACATAGATTTTACGGATGCCACTTACTCAAAGTGCGGCGGTTCCCTCCTCTTCGAACGGTGGAAAGAGGGGATAAAAAAAAGTCCCCAGATATTTCAATATGGAGAAAGCCTCGATCCCCGCAGAAGTAATTTTAATATGTGCTTTTTTCAATTGAGGCAAAAGAGACAACCCACTCGTCTTCTGATTGTTTTGCTTAACTAGGTTGGTATTATGTAGACGAATTCTCGCCTAGTTTTGCACTATTTATCCTTGCTTTCCATAAAGGAGCCGAATGGGCGGAAACTACCATGTTCGGTTCTGGATTAGCGACGTCATAATCATTTGTTGTCGTCGACTATAACCTTTAGCCTTCCAAGCTACTGATGCGGGTTCGATTCCCGCTACCCGCTGGTGATACTAAGAATCCCGGAGCCCCAGTCGAATTAACCCCCTCACCCATGGGTTGCGTCGTGAACAAACTAAAGTTATCGTTTGTTCACGATTTGGTAGCTAATCCGTCGGCATATTCGTCACCAACCTACAATAAAGAAGAACAGACGCCCATCGTCTAATGGATAGGACAGAGGTCTTCTAAACCTTAAGTATAGGTTCAAATCCTATTGAGCGTAATTCCGTGTTTGAGATGATTATGTCGGCGTAAATGAAATGGAAGTGGTCATATGATGCTTGGGAGTTATTCCCTAGGTCCAATCTGCAACCTTAGTATTTATTTCTCTTGCAATAGAAAAATTTCTGTTGACTCCTTAATTGCTTCCTTCAGAAGTGTTTCCGCTTGTTCTGTAGACACTTTTGTGGAACGAGTAATTTCACCAAATTGAGGTTTATTGGTTATTGCGTACTCGCGTAGCTGAACCAAGAATCGTTTGACTTGTTCAACTTCTGGTACATCCAAATATCCGTTGACTCCGGTGTAAGTGGTGGCTACCTGTTCCTCCACCGATAGTGGGGCTGATTGAGACTGTTTAAGCAGCTCACGCAATCGCTGGCCCCTAGCTAGCTGATTTTGAGTAGTCTTATCAAGATCAGAAGCGAATTGTGCGAAAGCCTCCAATTCTGCGAATTGTGCTAATTCCGATTTCAATTTGCCAGCCACCTGTTTCATAGCTTTTATTTGAGCCGCGGAGCCCACTCTGGATACAGAAATCCCCACATTTATTGCTGGTCGAATCCCAGCGTTAAATAGATCTGCTGATAAAAAGATTTAGCCATCGGTGATAGAAATAACATTGGTAGGGATATAAGCTGAGACATCCCCCGCTTGCGTCTCAACGATAGGTGAAGCCGTCATGCTACCTTCCCCTAATTGGAGACTTAACTTAGCTGCTCTCTCTGAGAGACGAGAGTGTGGGTAAAAAACATCTCCCGGATATGCTTCTCGCCCGGGTGGTCTTCTTAGTAGCAAAGACATTTGTCGGTAAGCTTGGGCTTGTTTGGAAGGATCGTCGTGAATAATCAGGGTATGCTGCTTGCGATACATGAAGTATTCGGCCAAAGCTGCTCCCGTATAAGGAGCAAGATATTGCAGAGTGGCTGGAGAATTTGCGGTCTCTGACACCACGATCGTATATTCCATGGCGCCGCGATCTTGAAAGGTATCCACTACCTGAGCCACGGAAGAAGCTTTTTGACCAATGGCTACGTAGACACATATAACATTTTGACCTTTCTGATTCAGAATTGTATCTGTAGCTACTGCTGTTTTACCCGTCTGTCTGTCGCCAATAGTTAACTCTCGTTGACCGCGACCTATAGGAATCGTGGAGTCAATAGCAATAAGACCTGTTTGTAAAGGTTCGTATACGGAGCGTCTCGAAATAATCCCTGGAGCGGGGGATTCGATCGATCTAAACTCAGAAGCTGGGATTTGACCTTTACCATCGATAGGTTGGGCCAAGGCATTTACAACACGACCCAGAAACGAGTCACTGACTGGTATTTGGGCAATCTTTCCTGTTGCTCTTACAGAACTTCCCTCTTGTATGGTCAAACCATCACCCGTCGGTACGGCCCCAACATTATCAGATTCCGGATTCGGAGCGATCCCTACTGTACCATCCTCAGATTCCACCGATTCGCCAGCCATTACTTTGTTGAGTCCATGAATACGAGCAATCCCATCTCCGACTTAAAGTACAGTACCAATGTTAACAACTTTTACTTCCGGGACATACCCTTCAATTTGCTTGCGAATAATGCTGCTAATTTCGTCGGGTCGAATGTTTATAACCATGTTTGCCAAAAAAATATTACTGGAGGAGGGAGAAGTAAAAATAAAACCCGTTTTATAATGAGATGGTAGTGAAATTGGAACTAATTGGATTTGTTTTTCATGGATCTGAACAAGCCGATATGATAATCAATCATTCGCAAATGCAGTTGATTATCCAGGCGACTATTTAGACTTTCTAGAGCCCTCTCGGACGCTAGTCGAGAAACTTGCTGCCGAACCTGCTCGATGGCGCGTTGCTTCTCGAAACGAATCGCATAATTCCTACTATCTTCCAATCCTTTTAAATCTTCGTCAGCTGCATCAACGAGATCCCGCTGTTCCCTGTCCATCTGCGTAAGTCCATTGATTCGGATCTCATCCGCCTTAACTTTTGCTTGCTGCAGGCGAATACGAGCCTTCTGAAGTTTGTTAGTAGCTTCCTTGCGACGCTCTTCCGCATCCCGAATTGTGTTCAAAATTGTTCTTTCACGATTCTCTAAGAAATTGATCAATGAAAGTGGATTACAGACCCCTGACTCTCGGAGACTAATAATCTCTTCCCAAACCGAACATGGATTTTTCGACCCATTCGGCTTTCCTGCCCGTTTCGTTTCTACCAATAAATCGGTAGAATCCAACAGATAACGTTTTCACACGCGGGCTCGCCTCCTTTTCTTCCTCATTAACTAATAAGATTCATCTCGAATAGGCTTAGATGAGATAATCAATATTTGAGAAATAGAAGAAGATTGAGGACTCTCCCAGATAATTATTAATTATTTGAGAGCCGCTTTTTCCGAGTAGTATTCGTCTTGTATGGGTTGTCTATTCAGCAAATTGAAGAAGATTGAGTCAAATCAACCTCGATATCTATCTAGCTATATAGATACCAATATAGGTATCTATCTCGAAAAGTGGTACAAATCGAAGTATTCTTGATATGAGCGTCATATATCGAATGATGCGTTTCCAGCCGCGACTTGGTTTACGCGGTAGGGGAAATAAAACCCTAATTTTGCCAAGACTTTAAGCAATTTGGCTTTAACCATATTGACGACAGTCCCGAGAATCGGTCGATGGAAATAAAAGTTTCATCGATTACACGGAATGCTCCGGTTCTTGCATAACATTTACTTACAGGGAATTCGTCGGGGTTTTGCACCTTCGGCTGCAACTGAAGAAAACAGTTATCCCACTCGGATATACGACTCGCACACACCCCCCTTCCGTAGTAAAACAATATACCTAGTACCAAAATTAAGTTAATTAAGTTTATCTCTAAAATATTGGTATTTAAGCCAATACTTGCGGCAAGAGTCCAATCACTTGAGGGAGCAGCGATCTCACTTACACTTCTCGTAATCCTTTCCCTCCTGGAAGGTTTTGCAAGATTTAAACAACTTCTGGTCCGGCCTGGGGGTAGGTGGCAAATTCCAAATTCCGAAAAGTCAAAGGAAAATCGCGGTGGGGACGAGATTTCCCGAGTCATTAATTTTGGTAACTTATATTGGTTTACCCGATTTTTCAAAACTTCCTAGTTGGTAGAGAAATGGGGAATTACAAATAGACGCGGCAGGTACTCGGTTGGGTAGACGGAGCAGCAACTTCCTACCAGGCCCCTCCCTACCCCGGCTCACCACTGGTTCGAAAACAGTTCGGGCAAGGGGGGTGGGGGGGGGGTGCATCAGGCTACTTCCCACTACAAACAGGTTAAACAAATGGATTGGCAAATGACGGAGCTGGAGCTACAACTGATCCGTAAATTGTCAAAGCTTCCATGAAAGCTAAACTCAACAGTAAAGTACCTCGTGTCTTGCCTTCTGCTTCTGGCTGTCTCGCGATACCCTCGACTGCCTGACCTGCAGCAGTCCCCTGGCCGACACCCGGGCCAATTGAGGCGAGGCCTACAGCTAGCCCAGCAGCAATAACAGAAGCAGCAGAAATCGATGGGTTCGTATTAGTCTCCTCTTAATTTATTTACGTTAGTCAATCTTGTTTCGTTGGGTACTAACTAGACTCGGCGCGACGAAGACTTTCTAGCGAACGCTAATCGAAAAATCAATTCTACATGAATCTGATCAAAACTATTAATGTGGTGCGACATAATAAAATACCCGTATACTTACTGTTGAATTCGGAAAGATGAGAGATAATGAAGTACGAGAGGGACGCATCTACTTCCCACGTTGATCGGTGCTACTTCCTGACTAATTTAATAAAATTGGGTCAAAGAAATTTTAGTATTTGGTAATAATAGTTATTATCTACTGAGACGTGTCTCTTCCAGTTTTGGTGCAGGTAATATCTAACAACTTCGTCTGATATACCATGACATAGGTCTAACTGAGATCTGAACCAGTTTAAACGGGAGACGCAGAAACAATAGAAGTTGCCTCTCAAGTACTTTGTGTATCCTCTCTTAATAATCTGAGTTTGGCGGTGAAAATCAGTACTTCTTCTTTATTCAAAACTTTAAATGGCTCAAATTAAATTTGGAGGGCCATACGGGAGTTCTAGTTCTAGTTATTAACCCCTCCTCCCGCTCGTCTTTCTTGTCGCTATTCGGAGTGGAGGGGGAGACGACGCGGATCTCGTACTGTTATAGCATGATACCACGGAAACGGGTTTTTTCCACTACAGCGACCCAAGGAATGGTTCTCAAAAAAGGTATTTCGTGGCTACTATATTCTTCTGGAATGACTCATTCCAACCAAACTAATGGTGGCCCTCCGTGGATTCGCCAATATGAGCTGCAGCCGGAGTGGCAAAAATCAAAGCCTGTATGGCACTTGTAAATAAACCTAAAGGCGTCATGGGTACAGGAACAATTGAAGGTACTAGGGAGACGGGAACAGCTACTACCAACTCGTCAGCCAAAATATTTCCAGACAGTCGAAAACTAAGTGATGGGGGTTTAGTAGAATCTTCCAAGATGTTAATAGGTAGTAGTACCGGAGTTGGCTGGATATACTTACCGAAATAACTAAAACCTCTCTTGCGTAAACCTGCATAGGAATGTGCTACTGATGTAAGCAAGGCTAACGCAACGGTAGTGTTGATATCGTTGGTAGGTGCAGCCAACTCTCCATGAGGTAACTGAACGATTCGCCGAGGAAACGGAGCACCGGACCGGTTGGAAACAAAAATGGATGGAAACATCGTTCCAATAAATGGAACCCGAGGACGGTATTCCTCTTCCCCCATCTGGGTCCTAGTTAAATCCCTAATAAATTCAAGAACATATTCGATGAAATTCTGGCTGCCAGTCGGTATGACTTGCAGATTCCTGGTGGCTACGATGGGTAGAGCCAGCAACAAGGCGACAACGACCCAGGAAGTTATAAGAACCTGTGCATGAACTTGGAAATCTCCTATTTGCCAATAAGAGTGTTAGCCTACCTCTACACTCGATACTCGATACAGATAATCAATCTCATAAATTCGGAGTTGCTCGATGTGCGTAATACCCCCCTATCAATAGAAAAATTTATCTAAAATATTTAAGGTGATCACTACAAATTTATTATTCCGAGAGAGCGGAAGCAAGTTACTTTCCGGCAAAGTTAGGCGATATCCCCAATTGCGGTATAAATCCCTTGCTATTTCATTGCAAGTTGTCAAGGCAATTATCAGCCCTGCCACCCGTTAATTTACCTCAGAGAACTTTGAGTTCGAACGACCTTCACAAATAGCTAATGTTGGTTTGTCCAATATCCATCGGATTGAGGGTCGCGCGTCGTCATTACCGGGGATTGGGATATCTACAAGATCCGGGTCGCAATCTGTATCAACAACACAAATTGTGGGAATACCTAGGATAATACATTCCCTAAGGGCAATAGATTATTCGTGTTGATCAGTAATTGTCGCAATATCGGGTAAATCTGACATATGTCGAATTCCGCCTAGACACTTTTTCGGTTTAAACAGTTATCCCCTCAAAATCGCCGCCTCTTGCTTTGGAAGTCAGTCGAACCCTCCTGTATCTTCTCCGTTTTGTAAGTATTGAAATCTACGGAGACGCATTTCTGTAGTGAACCAATTTGTTAACGTACCGCCTAACCATTTTTCATTTACATAGTGGCATTGAGCCCTTGTTGCGGCTGATGCTATCAAATCAGCTACTTGGTGTTTTGTACCAACCGTCGAGAATTCCTTTCCCTCCGCTGCTGCATCAAATACCGAATCACAGGCTTCAGATAAAAGACGAGCAGTCTGAGTTAGATCGAGTATATGAACACCCTTCCGTTCTGTAAATATATAAGGTGACATTCTGGGATTCCATTTCTGGGTTTGGTGACCGAAGTGGATTCCGGCCGCCATCATTCCTTCTAACTCAATATTCCGATTTTTCTGTTGCATCTTCCCCTCAGGTATAGAAAGCTATAAATTTGTTTCATTTTAACTAAATTTGGTAAATTATTACAATCCGGTGATCAATTTCGCGGGTTGAAACGCGCAAAAACTTCATCTAGTATTGGATAACCCCCTATCTCATCTAAAGATTAAGATAAGGGAGGGGTCGGCTCAATCCCTTAAGAATAAATAGATTGGGGTTGATACTTTGTTTCTCGCGGTAACCACGTGGATCATATTTTGTTCGCCAATTTGGGTTCTTGCTATTCCTATCTATTGCCAAATGAAACCCTTTTCGTTTATTCACTTCTAGTTGGCAAACGATTTCCGGGCTACCTGTTCCAACAGGGACGACATCGCCAAGAATAACGTTTTCCTTCAATCCTTTTAACCGATCGATTCGACCGCGGAGAGCAGCTTTGGCCAATACTCGCGTAGTTTCTTGAAGACTCGCCTCTGATAAAAAGCTGGTAGTATTAAGGGATGCCTTTGTCATTCCCAGTATAGTAGGTTCATAGAAAATCGGTCTCTTTAATACGCGGTTCATCCGTTCCGCCTGTGACAACTCGATAAGCTCCCCGGGAAAGAAGACGTTGGTTATTCCGTCTTCCGACGCTATAACCCTTGATGTCAGTTGCCAAATAATAATTTCTAGATGTTTGTCGGATATTTGTACCCCTTGAGATTCGTAAACTTCTCGAATTTCATTAATTAGAATCAGTTGGCAGCGTTCCATACTTGTTCCAGCACTTAGAAAGTGGCTCCAGAGGTTCCCAATTAATCTCATAATACCCCGATTCCATCTCCCGAAAAGATCTTCGATTCTTGCTGGAATAGAAGCAATGGAACGAGACTCCAGCAGCTGCTCAACCTTCGGAAGACCCTGAGTAATGTCTCCAGATTTCAATCTATCATATGGTAATGTTATCGATGTATCTCCCTCCCCAATGATGTCTCCAGATATCTTATGGGGAGTTGCTCCCCGGGTCGCCAGCAGGGTCCTACCAGTTCTGACTAATAAGTAATTCCGGTGAATGGCTACGACCTGACCGGATCGGATAAATACATCACCTCCACGGAAATATCGACTTTCGTTGATTAATAGTCCTATATTAATTAATAGGATTCCCCGACTGAAAAATTTTGGTGCCGAACGAATTGGCTTCTCCAATAAAAATCTATTTAAAAAAGGATTTATGGGACATTTCAATGCCAATTTGGTTTCGTCAATTAAATACCGATGTCGGTGGTCCGGCGTATCTGGCGAATACGTATCTGTCGAATAATCGATGAAATAATTTTTTAAGAGAGAAGCTTTGCTATTCGGCGCCAAATGAGGGGTAGCCGGGAAATGGGAAATTGCGTATGAAGTCCCCGATAGACCTACCTCTTCAAAATTTAACTGACAACAAGTGAAGCTCGATCTTTCAAATATAACTGATCTCTCTCTAATATTTATATTTGGATACTTTTCCGAGAAAGATTCATATTTGGAACTGAATGAAATGTTTTTCGGACTCCCGTACGGACCGCTTATACCCGATTCTGATCGGGGGAAGTATTTTCCAACTCCTTCATCGTAACTACTACTCCTTGAATCATCAAAGGAATTGGTACGATAAAAGTCAAACGGTGACAAAGTTAGGAGAGATGTACCACGTTCTGGCACCGAATGAACAATAATGCTCCGATATTTGGTGACTAAATCATTTCCGTCGTTGCATAAATTGACTTGAGCGAGAAAGGGCTTGTCGACAGGCACCAATTTTTGGGAAGCCTGACTGACTCCGAGCCTCCGTGCGGGGAGAGACGCCACCAAATTAACCTGAAGAAAAGTACCGAAGAGATTATTGATTCGCACACTGGTGAGAGATAAATAATTCCTTTTCGTAGAGGTAGTTTCGTCGAAGTGTCTTCGCCACCCAGCTACTAAAAAAGTTCGAATTAATTGAATAGTCGTGTGATTAATCATTTTGATTTCCTCACCATTTCTGTGGGAGATACATATAAGAGTTTGAACTTTCGTGCGTTTCTGCGTCTTCGGCTTATCGGCACAGGAGACTCCTTGCAACAGAGACTCGCTAGATACGTCGTATTTGACAACTGGTCTTACCGGGACAGAGGTCTCTTTTCTCCTGTAAAGTGTAACCGATTGGAGGTAAACCCAACCCTTGTTTTTGACTCTGCTAAGAATCATATTACCTGACTCTATTGGATTAATATTTCGTCTCTGTATACTAGTTGCCTTCTCTGGGTTGTGAATATATCCGGGTAATACTCTTACCGTAACACTGTCTGTTAATGTCTTTTCGATTCGAATTAGTCCACCTACTTTACTACTAGTAGTATCAGTTATTCGTGTGCCTTCTTCTGCAATAGTATTGTTTGTTACCAAAATAGATGATGGAGGTTCATGCATAGCATAAGCTTCCTCGGGAATTAGGAAGGAATTGCCTCCCCTGACTACTCTATACCACGGGCCGGAAGTCGCCTTTTCTATCTTACCATCAAAAGTTAATCTCTTTTTATCAATAGATTCAACTTCTATGGTACCATATCTCATAATCCCCGAAACACCAGTTTGATACTCGAATTTTTCGCAGATGGCGAGGATATCACTTCCATCCAAAATGCTGTTTAATTGAACATCAATATTTGCAAAACGCGATTCGTCAAAATTTCCTTGTTGTCTTTCCAACAACAGAGAAACGGATTCAGTTTTCTCGGACCGCTCCACTTTGATATTAGATAGAATATAGTTAGACGTTGGAGGTTTTGACCAATTTAAAAAACATTTTGGATCGATTCCAAATTTTCGGATACTTTTTTGAGAACCTTTGTTGTTGGCGGCATCAACTTTTTCCCCGCCAATTCCTTCGAAGTAATCGCACCTCCTTCCGATAGAATTGGGTCTGATACCGACTATATCCCGATCTCTATGAAACAAATAGCTTTCGTCGGAATCGCTATAAGCTCCTGAAAGAATCCGGATATGGCCCGCCTCGCGTACGACACGAATAGGATTGTCTATGCAATCGCGGATATGCCACGCAAATTTACTCCAGTGAATTTCTCCTTTTAAGTTTGGATAGATAGCTTTTTGGATACGTTCTTTGAGGGGAAACTCTTTGGCTCGTACCTCCGCGATGATTTGCTGCGCTTCGACATACTGACCGTTTCGAATCATGAGTAGACTTCGGGCTGGGACGACGAAATCGTGTATAGCGCCACAACTCCTGATAACGACGGATAAATCATTTCGACACATCCAAGCAGGATGCCCGTGTCGCGTACGTGTGGGATAAACCAGCCTCCCGTCGGAATTAATAAGCCCATTAAACGGAATTCGTACGTATTCTGCGATATCGCCCGTAAATACCCCACCTGTATGAAAAGTTCTTGATGTTAATTGAGTTCCCGGTTCCCCAATGGATTGACCCGCTATGATGCCAACAGCTTCCCCCAATTCTACTAAGTCATAATGAGCGAGACTCCGACCGTAACGCCACTGACAAATCCGGAAAATGCTTTTACGTGTCAGAGGAGATCTCACATATATTGGCTGCGCCGATGCTACTGAGTTACTAGCCAGTCCATCACTGATATCTTGATTACGGATGGCGATACATCTAACATCCCAATAGACGTTATCTGCCAGCACACGTCCAACCAATTTTTGATACGATATTATTCGAATAGATTCTCGTTTCTCTTCGGCAATATTCAGCAAAGCAATACTTCTGGTAGTTTCGCAATCCTTCTTGCGTACGGCAATGTGTTGGACCACTTCGACGAGTCTGCGTGTTGGGTATCCAGCGTCGGAGGTTCTAACGGCGGTATCCACAACCCCTTTGCGGGCACCATAGCAAGAAATGATATATTCCGTCAGGGATAGGCCTTCGCGAAGATTTCTTCGAATGGGTAGATCAATTACTTGTCCCCGGGGATCCGACATCAACCCCCTCATGCCAAGCAACTGATGAACTTGGGATATACTTCCCCGGGCTCCCGAAAAAGACATCATATGGACTGGATTTAGAGGATCGATCATTTTGAAGCTTGGATTCATTTCTCGTTTTGGACATTCGCTTGTAGCATACCAGGCTTCAATTGACTGACGCAATTTCTCTACGGCATGCAGACTTCCGTGGCGGTAATGTTGTTCCGAGACGTAACCTTATTTCTCAGCGTCTTGTACAAGCCATCCCCTGGATGGTACTGCTAGGAGGTCGTCGATGCCCAATGAGACAGATGCTTTGGTAGCTTGCTGAAAACCCAAAATCTTAACTTGATCCGAAATATTTGTTGTAGATGCAATTCCAAAACAAACGACTAACTTGCCGATGAGTCGCCTCATCGCAACTCTATCCATTGTTTTGTTGCAGAACGGTAATTCAGCTTGATCCGTCATTGTAGAAACCTCACCTTATATATCTTTTTATCTCGTGACATTTATTAATCAATAATTTGAAAGAAATAGATTTAGTAAATATTTACTAAATCTATTTCTTTATAAAAGATTTTTCATTCCTCATTTTTGCGGTTAGATATAGGCATTTCGTCTTGTGTTACCATATTCGGTACGGACGAAGTAGCACACGAGGAGGCTTTTGATACACCTTGCATCGCTTCTTTTAATTGCTGATTAAACAAAACGCGACCAGCCGTGGTAAGTACATATATACTTGAGATATATCCCCTCCTACACTTTCTAATCTGGTAATTATCATAAGGGTGAAGAGAGGTTCCCAAGGATTCATATTGAGATTCAACAGGTAATTCGCGAATTTTCGAACTAATCATTTCCAAATTAGTTTCCCACCGAAGCCACAAGAAACTACAGAAATCGATTTTACTTGACTCCTTGGCCCTCAGTATGTCGTAGTAACTGCCGAAGCAGGGTATTCCGGCGGGGTGGACATCACCCCCTTCCACGAAAGCGGAATGTCTGTTTCCGTAGATTCCTTGCTTGTTCTCAATTGTTAGTACATAAAGACCGGGAAGCATGTCTTGACTCGGGACAGATACAGAATCGCCCGTAGCAGGGGATAACAAATTTATGTGCGAAAACATCGGAGGACGAGCTTCAATCTGAGCTTCGAGAGATAAGGGCACATGAACGGCCATCTGATCTCCGTCGAAATCTGCGTTAAACCCCCCACAAACCAATGGATGCAAACGAATAGCACGTCCTTCTATTAAAATGGGTTGAAATGCTTGTATACCCAGCCTATGCAAAGTAGGTGCTCGATTCAACAGTATGGGATGACCCCGCATAACTTCCCGAAGAACTTCCCATATGATGGGATCTTCTTTTCGTATCATACTTTTAGCCGCTCGTAGATTACAAGCGAGATGTCGTCCGATCAAGTTACGAATTACAAATACTTGGAAAAGTTCGATTGACATTTCTCGGGGTAATCCACATTGATGTAATGAAAGGGATGGGCCTACTACAATAACGGAACGACCCGAGTAGTCAACTCGTTTTCCGAGCAAATTCTCGCGAAATCGTCCCTCTTTGCCCTCAATAACCTCTGGAAATGACTTGTAGGGTCTGTTATTGATATCCCTCATTGGTTGCCCACGTATACCATTACCAATGGGAGCGTCTACGGCTTCTTGAATAAGTCTTTTTTGACAAGCGATTAATCCCTCCGGCGTGAATTCACTCCCCGATAAGAATTCAACAAGAGTGTTATTTCGATGAATTACCTTCCTGTAAAGCTCATTAAGGTCGGAAGTAACTAATTCGCCTTCATACGACTCAACTATTGGTCTCAATTCAGGTGGAAGAACCGGCAGGAGATCTAGAACCATCCATTCCGGTTTTAGATTCGTTCGTAAGAAATCCTTGGCTAATCTCATCCGTCTGACCGGAAGATCTTTCCTTCTTTGAATCGTTCGGTCTTCCCATTCATTCCCAGCAGGTCTTTGCTTCGCCGGCGCCTGCCACTCCAAATGTGCACGATCCATAACACTTTGCAGATCCAAACTAGTTAATCCTTTTCTGACGGCATCTCCCCCAGTGGCGATTTCGTTCCCTTGAAGCGTTTCATAATTTCGAGTGGAAGGGAAAGTGGGAAGCATGTTTCTCCAGGATCGGTCTTCGTAGTTGAGCAAACCCCGCAATCTTAATAGGTTGGGCCTTTGGGCCACGGGCCTAGCAAGAAAAAGATTGGGATAGGTCGGGTGGTGCCCCCCCCCCCTTAGAATCGGACGCGAATGTTTCCTCTCATCCGGCTCAAATAACTAGGCGTAAAATTGAAACAATTCGACGTCTTTGAAACGCAGTAATACCGTCTCGTCGAAGATAAAGTAGTTGCTCATTACTCGGGTTTCAACTCGTTTTTCTCGAGTAGTCTTGGACCCTCCGTATTGAGCGATCTACCGGGAAAGAAGTAGTTTCTTCCTTCGATACTTCTTTCTCTATTTAGTCGTAGGCTGGAGATATTTCCCTTGTTCCCAATGCGATCACTTCCCTCTTTGGGTTTCCACTCCACTTCGATGGCTACTAATTTAATTGAATAGAAAAATCGATGCGATGATTAGATTTTCATAGCCATATATGAAAGATACTACTTAGAAAGTTTTTTATGAAGAAGGGGGGGGGGAAATAGAACCAAAGGATTGTGTCGAAAAGGACTTGAATTCTATTCTATCAACTGAGATAAGGAAAGTTATAACGAAGCCCAATCGCTGGATTTTTTACCAAAAATTAACCATGGAGGGGGGTCCCCGTTCTGTACGCGATAGTTTTTATCCCGAGTTAGGCAATATTCCCCGATCGACGCGAGGGACATGTCGGTTGGAGGCTTCCCACCTTACTATGGGATGACGGCTTATAGCCAATCTGTAATGATCAACACATACAATCGAGTCACGCATCGCAATATACCGGGCTTTCTGGTTCTTTAAGGGGTTTGGCGAGTGGATTTGCAATATAACTAGGGATTCGTTTTGAAAACCACACATGGGTTACCGGACATGCAAGTTTAATGTATCCCATTCGGTATCTTCGAACCCGGGAGTCGGTAAACTCAACTCCGCAATGTTTGCAGAAATTGGAAAACTCCTCTTCGCTACCGACAGATCGATAATTTCCACACGCGCGGACGCCGCTTTTTATGGGCCCGAGTATCCTCTCACGAAATGAGCCATCTCTCTCTGGTTTATGAGTCTTGTGATGCAACGTATAAGGTTAGTCAACTTGCCCGACGACGTCTCCGTTGGGTAACTCCCTCTCAGCCCAGCCGCGAATCTGTTTGGGGGAAGCCAGTCCAATCCGAAGCTGTTGATAATTAGCTCGATGAATCATAATAGAAAAAGTTTTGATTGATTATTCACGAAAGAAGTTTCAATTGGATATCAAATGTTTTCACCCTCCCTCTCCAAATCTTCTTCAGTTATGAAGTTGTGCTCCAGGTTTAAACCCATGCAACGTAACTCTCGAACTAGCAATCGGAAAGACTCTGGAACGGTATTGGTTTTGCAGACAGGTTTTCCGGTCATAATTGCACTAGGTACCTTGTAACGAGCCTGAATATGATCTGATTTAGTTGTAAGCATTTCTTGCGACGTGTAAGACACGCCAAAACCCTCCAAAGCCCGGACTTCCATTTCTCCAACCCGCTGTCCCCCTCGTCTGGATCTCCCCTTGAGAGGTTGCTGCGTAACAAGTGCGTAAGGTCCGCTGGATCGTGCATGAATTTTATCGTCGACCTGATGAATCAATTTCATCATATAGGCTTTTCCAGTTGTAATGGGTTGTACAAAGGGATCACCCGTTCGTCCATCGATCAATCGGCTCTTTCCGGGGTGATCGGGTTCAAATAACCACGGATTACGAGTACTTGCACTTGCTCTACAAGGTTCTGAAAATACTAGTTTTCTAGAGGCTTCCCGTTCGTATCTCTCATCAGAGGGTACTATACGGTAATGGGTTTCTGGAAACTCCCCGGCTAACCCAAGTAGGCATTCGAAAATCTGTCCCACATTCATTCATGAAGGTACTCCTAAAGGACTTAATATCATATCGACTGGTGTACCATCTTGCAAATGAGGCATATCCTGTCTGGGTAGTATTTTTGACACGATACCTTTATTTCCATGTCTACCAGCTATCTTATCACCTACTTGTATCTTACGCTTTTATAGTATATAGATATGAATGACTTCTGAATCGTTCGAAGTGTCGTCTTCGGGGTAGACCCACCTAACGTCAGTTACCCGACCTCTTCCACCAATCGGAACTTTCAGACAGCTTTCTCTTGCGTTAACTAGTTGTATACCAGAAGTGGCTTGTAATGATCTCCCCTCTGGAGCACGTGATGAATCTGCCCCCTCTTGGGGCGTTGGTTTACCCACCAAGGCATCTCCCGCCTCTACCCAAGATCCCGATTCTACGAGCCCATTATCGTCTAAGTGTCGAAGCGTATGACTATCCAATTGAGGTATTTGCTTGGTAACCCTTTCAGGACCCTGATTTGTTACGCAAACTTCAACTTCGTGTCTTTCAATGTGAGAAGATGTGAAGATGTCTTCGTATATTGGGCGTTCACTAATCAACACCGCATCTTCAAAATTGTATCCTTCCCACGGCATGTAGGCCACTAGGATATTTCTACCCGAAGCTGATTCCCCCCTGGCGGTTGCTGCCCCATCCGCGATGACTTCCCCGCGTTTCGGTAATTCTCCTGCCAAAACCGTAGACTTTTGGTGTATACAGGTATTACCGTTGGAACGCTCATATATTTTTAATTTGCTGCTTATAACACGTAAAGCTGCATCACTGCTTGTCGCTTCATCGATTGATGATAGTTCAACTGTATTACCATCAATATATCGGATTCATCCTTCCCGTCCGGATACAACTACACTTCCCGAATCTGAAGCTACTTAACTCTCTAACCCAGTCCCTACGAAGCATCTTTCGGGATTAACCAGTGGAACCGCTTGACGTTGCATGGTGGAACCCGTTAAGGCGCGGTTCGCGTCATTATGCTCAATGAGTGGAATAAGAGAAGCTCCGATAGAGAAATAATGTAAGGGATGAATGCTTCGGAAATCAACTTGTTCCCAAAGGACGCTGAGAAATTCTTGTTGATATCGAACCGGTATGAGTTCCTTCCCTCCAGTTCTCCATTGGGATATCAATGAATTCTCAGTTGCTATTCGGTAGCAATCATCTTCAGTGGGAGATGAATCGATTAATTGCTCCTCTTCGGATGATTCCGACATTTTAAGGTACGGGCTCTGCAAAGAGCCGGAATTGCTAACTTTTGCCTGAATAGCTAGTGACGAAATAAGGCCAGCATTCATGCCTTCCGATGTTTCGATCGGGCAGATACGGCCATAATGACTAAAATGAATATCTCTAGCTTGAAAACTGGCGGTTCGACGTGTCAACCCGCCAGGACCTACGGAGCTTAATCTCCGCTTATGAACCATTTCTGCTAATGGGTTAGTTTGATCTAGAAATTGTGATAAGGGGTGTGATCCGGAAAACTCCTTGAAAGTTGCTATTACTGGCGCAGGCGTGACTAATCCCCGGGGAGTTGTCGCGCGTTTGCGCCTAACGGCCCTAGATAGATTTTGTCGAATCGAATTCTCCAAACGGTTTAGGGCCAATTTCAATTGTTCTTGAGGCGAATCCGCTACGGACCGAACACGTCGATTTTTCAAGTGATCTATGTCGTCGAGGTTGCCTATTCCGTAGCTGATTTCTATTGAGTGATCTGCGGCTGCTAATATGTCTTGGGGTAGCAAAAAATGTTCCGTTTCGGGTACATCAAGAGTTGGTTTGATGTTTAGGTTTCGTCGACCAATCCGTCCTAACTCACATCTATGCTGAAAAAACCTCTTCTATAACTCCTTGAATATAGATTCTGAAAATGAGATATCCGCGTCTGTGGCAGAGTACGGGTGTTTGTAAGGTTCTGCTGTAGCATCCTCCGACGATTCAACGGCCCCCCCTTGTTTTTTTAACATATTTGAAAAAATCTTGGGGTAACGAACATTTTCCGAAATATCTTTTTTGCTTAACCCCATAGCTATTAATAAAATCGAAATGGATATCTTTTTCTTTTTGCTAATGCGAACCCAAATTTTATCTTTCCTATCCATTTCTGGTTTGAATCTCCCTCCCCGATCCGGAATTGCAGTGCTAGTATACGTGGAAATTCCTTTCTGATCGGATTCCCGGTTGTAGTAAATACCGGGACTTCTCAAAATTTGATTGACTAAAACTCTGGCAACCCCATTGATAATGAACGTTCCCTCAGAATTCATCCGAGGAATAGATCCGGGCCGCACGTCTTCCTCTTTTACCACTCCATCTTCGCCACGAGTCAATTAAACTGGTACATATGGATCGGATGAGTATGTGACACATTGATACGCGGCATCTCTCTCTTCGACTGAAGGTTGCGTCAATTGGTACCGCTCACTAATAGGTCAGAATTCAACTTCCTTATCTGTATCTTCAATTTTCGGAAAATTTTCAAGTTCTTCAAGCAATCTTTCGTGAACAAATCGATTAAACCCTTCAAATTGAATCTGTGCAAGTTCTGGTAGTACGGGCATATTTCCATTTCCTCCTAATAAAGTGATACCTCGAGACCCATCCTCAATTAAAAATATATTGGTTAGATTTACGCACCTCCAATTTTCCATGTATGGGACACTCAACTTCTAGCCTCCAAATAATTTGGAATCAATTTATTCTCTGTTTTTTTTTTATCCGCAATAATTTGTGGGTAAAAATATGACGACGAATAAATGAAAAAAGTGTGGGGGAAACTGCAAAGTTATTAAACCTTTTGCATAAGCTGTGAAAAAAGGGACATCTGTGTGATCCATATTTTGTAAACCTACGTACTTTTCAATTAAGCAAGTCACTTCGTATCGAAATTGGTCAAAATACTTACACATCCAAAATTGGGATAACGGCCAATAAAAGAGAAAGCTAAGAGATACATAGCAGTAAAGTAGATTTGACAATTATATCATATCAGAAATTTTGATTACCAGGAAAGCTTGAAGAAACATATGGATGTTCCCCTTCCCGTCGATAGCAATTTCGTGTCATCAACCACTTCAAGCTTCAAATCTACAAAGAAAAGCTACTCGCTAAAGAAAGGGTTGGGTTTCGGAAACATTTTCTACCTGCGTAAGAATCATTGCCGATCTAATGGTAGATAGATCTGGCTACTTCTCGCGACTACTCGTCGAAGCGGGGACAACCCTGCCCCCCCCCCCCCACGAAGAAAGTAAAAAAGATCGCCGACTCAGCGTTGACTCCGAGGCAATTGATACATAGACTCAAATTAAATTAATTGCTGGGATTGTAGTTCAATTGGTTAGAGCACCGCCCTGTCAAGGCGGAAGTTGCGGGTTCGAGACCCGTCAATCCCGAGAAACTCCAGCGAAATGCGCTAGTTCGAAGTTCAATCTACAGCCCCCCCTCGGGCTTGGGTCGAGCTGGATTCGAACCAGCGTAGGCGTTGCCAGCGGATTTACAGTCCGTCCCCATTAACCACTCGAGCATCGACCCATAATTTGTGAACACTTTGGTTTCGCCTCATCGAGTTACCGACTTCTGACAAGTCAAATCTGAGCCGTATCTATTGGGTAGGAATCGGCGGGAAAATAGGAATACATCTCATCGATATGATCGATGAGATTTTCGAGACACGAATACCCCCAGGGGAATTCGAATCCCCGTCTCCTCCGTGAAAGGGAGGTGTCCTGGGCCTCTAGACGATGGGGGCCTGATTACCTTTTGGTAGAATAAGGGTATTCCCTACGAATTGTCAATCCAGAAAAACTAAAAGGGAAGCAACGATAGAACCTACTTTTTCTTTTTCAAATCTAGATTGAGATTAGACCAATCATTCAAATAAATTTTTGATACCTTTTAGCTATAGTGAATTAATTGTAGCGATTAATCAATTGATCCGAAGCGAAGGCGTCAGGGGTAGGCTGCCACTGCGAGGAAGCAAGGAATAGGTATCCCCGATATTTCATTTCGTGATATACTATGTAATCGATATTGAAGATTCGACTTTGATATTTTTTTTTTATCTGTGATTAACCAAGGATTCGGTCGACCCGACTAATTAAAACTAGATGATTCATAATGAAGTCCGAGAGTTTTTTCCAACGAAACCCACTCGAGCTATTTTCCAATTGATGATTTGAACTACCAATACGGAAGTAAATATTCTTGCGTTCGTAGCCACCGCACTTTTTATTCCAATCCCAACAGCTTTTCTACTTATTCTCCACATCCAAACGGCCGCTCAGAATAACTAGTAATTGGTAACGACTACCAGTTTGCCGATAAATCTTTGTATGCAAGGGCGAATAAGAGGGGGGGGGCGAGGTACGCTATTTGCTCGCCGTAAAACGGAGCGATACGCAAACTGTTAATTCTACCCTGGACGAGGTTTCCACGCTACCCGGCTGTTGCTGGTAGCAACTTACCCCCAACTTGGCGCTCTTTCCCGATTAGCTCCTTTTACGTCAATTGGAATCTATGCCTTTTTCTCCCGTTTCTATTCCTCCACCTGCCACGTATTACGCATCATTCCCGAATAAAATTACCCGAAATTGATAGATCGAAAAAATGATCTATCAATTTCTACTTCTACTAGATCACTCTTGCTTGTTACGCAGCTGGGTTCTACCCAATGATTAATATTAGGTATTGGGCCAGAGCACTCGAATTTAATTCTCTGCATACCTCTCGGAAGGAGGTGAATCAATCTAAGCAAACCAAGCAAAACGAAGTAAGGTATCCGAACCGGAGGGTATGATCCCAAGTGTATGTCAGGTTTATATTGATTTCCTGCTTTTTGCTCCGGGCGCAGTCATAACATCAGACAAAACATTTGAAGTTTGAATTAACGGCGGATGAACTAACAAAAACCGGGATAGGTTCTCCCCGACGGCGGGGAAAAGGAATCAGTCTACTAGATTACTAAACTCATGCAATTTGTTATTTTGATTTTTAATTTTCAAAATCAATAAAATGAATTGAATAAGAAACGGCTGCATTGGGCTTTTTTACTCAGGAAATAAAATATGAGGTGGGGAGGACACGAATCCGTGGTCTCGCCGCAACGACGCGTATCCCCCGAATCAGACTGATAAAGACCCGGTTAACCGTTAAAGACCCGGTTAACCGTTTGTCACAATCCGCTTCTTCCCCGAACTACAAGTGAGAGGGAAAATGTAGAAATCACCGTCAGGGCAGCCCAAGCTATAGTAACTAGATCCGTAGTTGTAATTCCTATCTATTCACTCTCTCGATTTTTACTAATTGCTAACTACTTATAAGTTCAAATACGAGGCAAAGCTTGAGGAAGCTTGAGACGCGTTGTTGGTGAGGAGCAGACGCCTGCTTGATAGCATACTCCAATAACAAAAGATACTGAGTATGCGAAAACCTAAATAGACATATATATCTATATCTATTTATATTTATTTAGGTTTTTTCAATAGTACTAGTTGATGTTTGCCTCTCCAAAGACTTTGGTGATTCGGACGTTCGGGTTATCAATTAATGATATACTCAATTGGGATTGTTTCTGCGTGACGCATCGAGACACATGAAATGTGATAGGCTATAACAGGCTATAGAGCACCTCAACCTGTATCCGATTTCAGCGCAGCAAACAATCCCCGATAAAACTTACCTAAATTAATAAATCCAACTAAATTAAATGAATCTAGTTCTTTATCTTTATATATGTAAAGATTTCCTCGTTAGGCGACACCCAGATTCGAACTGGGGAATTGAGGATTTGCAGTCCTCCGTCTTACCGCTTGACTATATCGCCCTTCGCTAACTATTAGCGAGCAGCAACAATCCGGGGACAAGAAAGAAGCACCGATCCGGCTCGGAATGTTCGGTAGCAGATGGCATATGTAATGAGTATGTTATTGACGTATAGACGATTCTAGACGTCTATCAACTCTATCAGTGATAAGTATACTATCCAGCAGAGGCATTAGCAAGTAGCTAGCTACCCCCCTCAAAAAAAAAACCTCCCGCGCAACTCACCTATGATATGCATTTGCTAGCGAGATGGCTACCTCGACAAAGGCAAAATTGTTTTATCTTAACGTTTCATTCGATTCGTAAGAAGAAATAAATTTCGTTTTATATTTCACTATCTGATCCTTTTTTTTTCTTCCCTTGAAAGAACTAAAGAATTCCATAAAAATTTCTATGCATATTTCCAATTATATGACATAACTTCCTTTTTTTCCACGGGATAGGCGGATAGCGGGAATCGAACCCGCGTCATCTCCTTGGCAAGGAGATATTTTACCACTCAACTATATCCGCATAATCTGTTACTTCATTTTAACGCTGCAGCCGTTTTTTAATACTTAGGAAATAAATTCGCGTACGTATTTAGGTCATACGTGACAAACTGAATCTATCGGGAGGACCTCGCGTATTTATTCCCTCCCTCAACTATTGAAATGGACTTTCTGTTGTAGCCCCTTATCTACATCTACGGGCGAAAATCTCCCTCGCTTGGCGTCTCCACCCGTAACGGTGAATTACGAGAGGAGGAACCAAAACGACAAATATTTAAGAGATAAAAGAGTTGGGTATACCTACCAAAGAAACTGATCCAATCCATAATGAAGCCCCTGAAAAGACAATATTTCTGTTGCTCGACCAGCCCCCAGGGGATGCGAACGCGACGGGGACACCCACAACTAGCAAGAATGAGGTGGCAATTAATCCAAATAAAGCCAATTGGAACGCGATAGTCATAATTCTGATTGTTTCCGCATGGGAAGTAAGTTGCTCGTACCATCCAATCCTCATCCGACGGAACTCTCGCCTCGCCGCGACTTACTCCGTTGACGGGGCGCGGATACCTCCTCCTTGCAACTAACTATCTCGAATTTCGGGAGGTACTTGTCAAGTTATAATTGGTTTGAATTCCGACATTCGGGATGATTATCTGCAACAACTCCACGGTTATAACTATTTTCAACCTGTATATTTCACGGTATAAAAAAATCTCAGTCAAGGAAGAAGGGATATACATCAAAATCAATATATAAATAGATATTGATGACCTTTCTACCTCTGATAAGAGGTGCCTAAAAAACGTGATTGATGCCTCCGAATATCGGGTGGGATATATGCCTCGTCGGGAGAGATGGTCGAGCGGTTTAAGGCTCCAGTCTTGAAAACTGGCATGGCGACGAAATGCCATCGAGGGTTCGAATCCCTCTCTCTCCTACCATTTATCTCAAATAATACCGGACGGAAGGGACGACAGTTCTATTACGAGATACTTTTTTTTGTAATTCTATTAAGCTGAATAGAACTTGGTATTATCTATCGCCAGATAATGAGATGATATCTATCTATCTATCTGAATAGATAGATAGATTTTGCCTGGATGTAATGATTCCGGCACTGACTTGAAGACATAGACTTATCAGATATTGGTTTGCTAGCAAAGAAAAAAGAAGCGAATATTTCTCCTTTCTTTCTTTCATCTCAACATATGTTTTTGAGTTTCAATTAAGGGGTGTCATAGAAAGAACGGGTTCGGTGTCGCGGTCAATTCCCTTTTCAAACCCGGCTGCGGCTGCGCGAGCCCTACCTGCGTGCCATAAATGACCCACGAAGAAAAAGAATCCCAGAACGAAGTGGGAAGTAGCTAACCAACTCCGGGGAGATACGTAGTTCACGGCGTTGATCTCAGTAGCTACTCCACCTACGGAGTTTAGAGAGCCCAGAGGGGCGTGAGTCATATACTCCGCGGATCGTCGCTCCTGCCATGGTTGTATATCCCTCTTCAATTTACCGAGATCTAAACCGTTGGGACCCCTTAAAGGCTCTAACCAAGGAGCACGAAGGTCCCAGAAGCGCATGGTTTCGCCTCCGAAAATAATTTCTCCCGTGGGGGAACGCATCAGGTATTTACCCAACCCAGTAGGTCCTTGAGCGGAACCTATATTGGCACCGAGACGTTGGTCCCTGACAAGAAAAGTAAAAGCTTGGGCCTGAGAAGCTTCTGGACCGGTGGGACCATAAAATTCACTGGGGTATGCTGTGTTGTTAAACCAGACGAAGCAGCAGGCGGTGAAGCCAAAAATGGAAAGGGCTCCCAAACTGTAAGATGAGTAAGCTTCCCCGGACCATACGAAAGCGCGACGAGCCCAGGCAAATGGTTTCGTTAATATGTGCCAAATTCCACCGAAAAGACAAATGGATCCCAGCCATACATGTCCCCCGATAATATCTTCCAGATTATCCACACTCGCAATCCATCCTTCGCCCCCAAAAGGAGATTTCAGTAGATAGCCAAAGATAACGCTAGGACTTAGGGTAAGATTCGTAATCTCTCTTACATCTCCACCCCCGGGTGCCCATGTGTCGTACAACCCTCCAAAATAGAGTGCTTTGAAAACTAGGAGAAAAGCTCCGAGACTTAGTAGTATTAGATGAATACCGAGAATTGTAGTCATCTTATTTTTATCTTTCCAAGTATAACCGAAAAAGGGGAAGGATTCCTCCAAAGTTTCGGGTCCGATCAGGGCGTGATATATACCCCCGAATCCCAAAACTGCAGAGGAAATCAAATGGAGTACTCCGGAGACGAAGTAGGGAAAAGTATCGACTACCTCCCCGCCGGGACCCACCCCCCAACCCAGAGTAGCCAGGTGGGGAAGTAGGATTAGTCCCTGCTCATACATAGGTTTCTCTGATACGAAATGAGCCACTTCAAACAGATTCATAGCTCCAGCCCAAAAGACAATCAGGCCAGCATGAGCTACATGGGCACCAAGCAATTTACCAGACAGATTAATTAGTCGGGCGTTGCCAGCCCACCAAGCGAAACCTGTGGTTTCCTGATCGCGACCACCCAGCGAAAGGGTTCCATTAAAGAGCGTTTCCACGGGGTAAAACCTCCTCGGGGAATACAAGGTTTTCGTGGGGCTGATCCTGAGCTGCCATCCAGGCACGGATACCCTCGTTTAGTAGGATGTTCTTCGTATAAAAAGTCTCGAACTCGGGATCTTCCGCTGCGCGAATTTCTTGGGAGACAAAGTCGTACGCACGTAAATTCAGGGCGAGACCAACTACTCCAATAGCACTCATCCATAAACCTGTCACTGGCACGAATAACATGAAGAAGTGTAACCAACGTTTGTTGGAGAAAGCAACACCGAATATTTGGGACCAGAAACGATTCGCGGTTACCATTGAATAAGTCTCCTCAGATTGAGTCGGGTTGAAGGCGCGGAATGTGTTCGCGCCATCACCATCTTCAAATAGAGTATTTTCAACTGTAGCACCGTGGATGGCGCATAGAAGGGCGGCACCGAGGACTCCCGCAACCCCCATCATGTGAAATGGGTTCAGAGTCCAATTATGAAAGCCTTGAAAAAAGAGAATGAATCGGAAGATGGCGGCTACGCCGAAACTGGGTGCGAAAAACCAACCGGATTGCCCCAAGGGGTAAATCAAGAATACGGATACAAAAACTGCAATTGGAGCGGAGAAAGCTATTGCGTTGTAAGGGCGTAGTTGCACAGACCTTGCAAGTTCGAATTGGCGTAACATAAAACCTATCAGAGCGAAAGAGCCGTGAAGAGCGACGAAGGTCCATAAACCTCCTAATTGGCACCAACGGGTGAAATCTCCTTGCGCTTCAGGGCCCCACAAGAGAAGCAAGGAGTGGGCCAAACTGTTAGCGGGAGTGGAGACCGCGGCAGTCAGAAAATTACATCCCTCCAAGTAAGAACTAGCTAATCCATGGGTGTACCATGAAGTGACAAAGGTTGTACCTGTGAACCAACCACCCAAGGCGAAGTAAGCGGTGGGAAAAAGTAATAGCCCAGACCAACCCACGAAGACAAAGCGATCTCTTCTGAGCCAGTCATCCATACTATCAAATAAATCTTTCGGTTCCTTGGAAGATTTTCCAATGGCAATGGTCATATTCATCCCCTCACTCGGCTCCTCAAACTATTTTTGGGTTCCCCTCTTTTTATTCCCTAAGCCACGACGCTGTGTAGTTCCGTCCCCTCGCGGTAAGATAGGGCACCACAACACAGGTCCCTCCGAGAAGTCATTTGCCAAAGCAGCATACTCCCGGGAGTTATTACACGAAAATCAGACTGATAGATTTTCCAATCTCGGGAGTTTGGGGTTTCTCGTCCCCTTCACCGTTTTTTCGCCTTGCTTCTAGTTTTCCACCCTCTCTTTTTTCTGTTGCTTTTGCCGAGCCGCTTCTTCTATTCCATTTCTTTCTTTTCTTTACTTTTTTTCATCTAATTTTCAATTTTAGGCATCTCTCTTTTATTACTTACTTGATCCCAAGCTGATCTCATTTTTTACGTAATTTTTTGAGAAGTGGGTAGACCTTTCTTTTCTTCCGAGACTTTGTTAACAACTCCGCCAAATTAACGGCACCTCGGGAATCCGACCTAGCAGAAGGCATATTCGTTTTCATGAATCTCTAAGAAGAGAAATACTAGAGCGGCGTGAAGAGCTACATATCTATATCTATCTATATCTATAGGTATAGATAGAATATGTATATAGATACATAGAAATATATGTGTGGTATCCATCCCCTTTTTGAAATTATTTCGGTACTTATTTTACCAATCCGCAGTAAAAATTGAAAGCCTTTTCCTTCGGTCCCCAGTAGCGGGAGTAGGTAGCGGCGGCATCCCGCGGTTTAACCTCGATCGGAGAATATGTCACAAATTTCGACATCGAACAGGGTGGTTCCTTTTCTGTTCCAAAACCCAGCGGCGAAATCGCATTTAGATCTTGGGGGATATGACAAATAAGAGTGCTAAAGACTCGAATAACTTTTGCTAGTGACGGGACGGGAAATTATCCAAACAAGCGGTAGGACAATTGTTACGTAATTCCCCCCCCCCCCCTTCTTATTTAAATTGGAATTTATATATAGATATAATTATATCGATATATATCTATATATCTATATTAATATTGAGAATTCGCATTTAATTCCCGAGGTAGGAGTAACAAAGAAGTTCCCGACATTAGAAATTATATCCACCTGATTTTTTCCTATTGTAAGGAGCGACACATTACTCGATGTAGCAATATCACTCAAGCGGGAAATCGCGACAAAAAACAAAACGATTTTACTAAAAAATTTAATTTTAAGGCAGTTAGTCATTATTTCGCACCAAATTATAATTACATTTCCGCAAAGTTTTAATTTTTTATTGGAAATGGTAGGGAGTACAACTTCCCCCCCGCATCGAGACCACGCAGACCCGGGCGTTTCTGTGAAACTGAGACAGCTTGATCCTTGGATTTTGTACGACTTCTCGGTTAGCCCTTTGTCGGATTTGAACCGACGACTTACGCCTTACCATGGCGTTACTCTACCACTGAGTTAAAGGGGCCTCAGAAGTAAATTTGGGTTGAGTTCTGTTGGGCACACCGTCAGTTTCTGCCCCGTATTTTTCGTTTACTTCTTATCACAATACTGTAACTTGATGAAACAGAAGAGACTAGGTCTAATCTGAAGCACAAAACAGCTATGTTACTAAATTACACTTGTATATCTATATAGATATAGACTTCTAAATCTATTTATCTATTTATCTCTAGGTAGATAGGTTTATGCTCCATTGAACAAAGGGGCTCAGGAAAGAAGGTGTAAGGGATGGTGAAAGAGTAGGAAGTAGTAGTTAGGTAATTTTTACTCTGCCGCGTGGCGGCAAGTATTCGCAATCTAATAATTGATAGAAAGACTTGGACTTTCCCGATCTCCGATCTGAAGGAACCTATATCTGATCCGTCGGTGAAATATGCGAAATAAATTGATTAGTCCGAGCTCGGGGCGAATACGAGGCACCGTACTACTGACGCAGGTGAACAATTGATGGTTTACCTTGCGGAGACAGGATTTGAACCTGTGACCTCAAGGTTATGAGCCTTGCGAGCTACCAAGCTGCTCTACCCCGCTTAGTTAATGCCTTCAATGTAATTATTATACATCTTTTGAATAATTACATTGAATATGAGCGGAAAAGAAGGAACTGTCTGCTTTAGGGAATTAGAACTCATTTGCGAGATAGGTGGAAAAAAACTTTTTCTACCAACTCGATTTCGATACTCCGGGCAGCACACAAGTGTGTGCCATTTCGCGAGGTACGTGTCTAGATAAGCCGAAGTCTCGGTAATTGGATCTGGGTCGTCCGGTTAGGGAGCACCGGCTATGGAGACGAACAGGTGCACTATTACGCGGTAGAGCTTGCAATCTTCTGGAAATAGTTAGTTTATCCTGAATTGGCAAATTACTTCTAATCCGTCTTTTCAAAGATTGGCGGGTAGCTTCATATTTCTCCACCAACTTATTCTTTTTCTTCTCCTTCTCAATGAGACTTTTCTTTGCCATAATTGATGAATCAGTAAGCTGGATTGGATTACCACTTTAAAACAAATTGAACTTGCAACCAAAAATTTATTTACCAATAACTAGAGAAGAGAGAATAAATTTCTATCTCTAATTATTGATAAATGGATAATCGGTCTCAAAATTGGCTTGGGTGTGGGAGATGCTGGGGGTAAGCTTGAAGCGGAAATGAACAATTAGGTAGTCAACCAACCCAAAATTAGCCAAATTTACCTGATGTAGATGCGATTAGAAAAGCTGCGTAGGTAAATATGTAACCGACGGAGAAGTGAGCTAGTCCCACCAGTCTTGCTTGAACGATAGAGAGAGCAACTGGCTTGTCTTTCCAACGTATCACATTTGCTAAGGGTGTTCGTTCGTGGGCCCAAGCTAGGGTTTCAATGAGTTCTTGCCAGTAACCGCGCCAGGAAATTAGAAACATAAACCCAGTAGCCCACACAAGATGTCCAAATAAGAACATCCATGCCCATACAGATAAACTGTTCATACCGAAGGGGTTATAACCATTGATAAGTTGCGAGGAATTCAACCACAAATAATCCCTCAACCACCCCATTAAATACGTAGAAGATTCATTGAATTGAGCAGCATTGCCTTGCCACAAGGTTATGTGTTTCCAGTGCCAGTAGAAAGTGACCCATCCAATGGTGTTCAGCATCCAGAAAACGGCTAAATAAAAGGCATCCCAAGCTGAAATGTCGCAGGTACCGCCTCGGCCGGGACCATCGCAAGGAAAACTGTAACCGAATTCTTTTTTATCTGGCATCAACTTGGAACCGCGCGCGTCTAATGCGCCTTTCACTAGAATCAGTGTAGTTGTGTGTAGGCCCAAGGCGATGGCGTGGTGAACCAAGAAATCCCCGGGCCCAATCGTTAGGAATAGCGAGTTGCTATTGTTGTTGACAGCGTCCAACCAGCCGGGTAACCACAAGCTCCGACCAGCATTACTTGCCGGACTACCTGCCGAGGATAGAAGCACATCGAAACCATACAAAGTTTTACCATGAGCAGATTGAATCCATTGAGCAAATACGGGTTCAATAAGAATCTGTTTTTCCGGAGTACCGAAGGCTAGCATTACATCGTTGTGGACATAAAGCCCCAGTGTGTGGAACCCCAGGAATAAACTAGCCCAACTTAGGTGAGCTATTATTGCTTCTTTGTGTTCCAACATTCTTGCCAACACGTTATCTTTATTCTGCTCCGGATCATAATCTCTGACAAAAAATATAGCTCCGTGTGCGAAGGCTCCTGCCATGATAAACCCGGCAATATATTGGTGATGAGTGTATAGCGCAGCTTGAGTTGTATAATCCTGTGCTATAAAAGCATAAGCGGGTAAAGAATACATGTGTTGTGCGACCAACGAAGTGACGACCCCTAAAGCAGCTAAAGCGAGCCCCAATTGAAAATGGAGAGAATTATTGACCGCGTCATAAAGTCCTTTGTGTCCGCGGCCCAACCTACCTCCCGGAGGGATATGAGCCTCCAGAATCTCTTTCATACTGTGCCCGATACCAGAGTTAGTCCTGTACGTGTGGCCGGCAATTATAAACACAACAGCAATGGCTAAGTGGTGATGAGCAATATCAGTTAGCCACAAACTTTGAGTCTGTGGGTGAAATCCGCCCAAAAAGGTTGAAATAGCTGTTCCCGCTCCTTGAGTGCTATCAAACAAATGGTTACTAGAGTCGGGATTTTGCGCGTAAACACTCCACTGACCCGAGAAGAACGGCCCCAACCCTTGAGGATGCGGGATAGCAGTCAGTAAATTATCCCATCTAACATGTCCGCCCCTCGCTTCGGGAATAGCTACATGGACTAAATGTCCTGCCCAAGCCAAAGAACTCACTCCGAAGAGTCCTGAAAGGTGGTGATTGAGACGGGATTCAGCATTTTTGAACCAAGAAATGCTTGGTTTCCATTTAGGTTGCAGATGTAACCAGCCAGCTAATAAAAACAAAGCAGAAATAAGTGGTAAAAAGATAGCTCCAGTATAGAGATCTTGGTTATTGCGTAGACCAATGGTGTACCACCATTGATATACACCGGAATAGGCAATATTGACCGGACCCGCAGCCCCCCCTCGAGTGTAGGCTTCGATAGCTGGTTGGCCAAAATGAGGATCCCAAATGGCATGAGCTATTGGTCTCACGTGTAATGGGTCCCGCACCCATGCTTCGAAATTGCCCTGCCAAGCTACATGGAACAAATTTCCAGAGGTCCATAGAAAGATGATAGCTAATTGACCAGAATGAGATGCAAATATTTTTTGGTAGAGACGTTCCTCGGTAGTATCGTCATGACTCTCGAAGTCGTGGGCAGTGGCTATACCAAACCAGATACGACGAGTAGTTGGGTCTTGGGATAGACCCTGGCTGAACTGTGGAAATCTTGATGCCGTGATGTTTCTCAAATCCTCCTAGCCATTATCCCACTGCAATGATTCTCGCCAGGAAGAACGCCCACGTCGTGGCGATTCCACCTAGAAGGTAATGAGTTACTCCCACAGCACGTCCCTGTATAATACTCAGGGCTCTAGGCTGGGTAACGGGGGCAACTTTCAATTTGTTATGAGCCCAAACAATGGATTCAATGAGTTCCTGCCGGTATCCGCGACCACTAAATAAAAACATTAGACTGAAAGCCCAAACAAAGTGAGCTCCTAAAAATAGAAGACCATATGCGGATAACGAAGAACCATAAGATTGAATGACTTGAGAAGCCTGTGCCCACAAGAAATCTCGTAACCATCCATTAATGGTTGTTGAACTTTGCGCAAAGTTTCCCCCAGTGATGTGATTTACCACCCCCTGTTCGCTTATACTGCCCCACACATCAGATTGCATCTTCCAACTAAAGTGAAATATAACTACTGAAATTGAGTTGTACATCCAGAATAATCCTAGGAAGACGTGATCCCAAGCAGATACTTGGCAGGTACCTCCTCTGCCGGGACCGTCGCAGGGAAAACGAAAACCAAGATTCGCCTTGTCGGGTATTAGTCGGGAACTACGTGCGAATAAAACGCCTTTCAGTAATATTGATACAGTGACATGAATCGTGAATGCATGGATGTGGTGTACCAAAAAATCTGCAGTACCTAACGGAATTGGGGCTATGGCAACTTTGCCGGCTACAGCGACTAAGTCGCTACCACCCCAGGTTAAGCTAGTACCCGCCGCCGCGTTAGGCGCGGTTGATCCGGGAGCCAAGGCGTGGGTATTTTGCACCCACTGGGCAAATATCGGTTGTAACTGAATGGCGGTATCCGAAAACATATCTTGGGGACGCCCCAAGGCACTCATAGTATCATTATGGATGTATAGACCGAAGCTATGGAAACCTAAGAAAATGCAAACCCAGTTGAGATGTGAAATTATTGCATCACGGTGCCGAATGACACGGTCTAACAAATTGTTGTATTGAGTAGTTGGATCATAATCTCTTACCATGAAAATAGCTGCGTGTGCAGCTGCGCCAACTACTAAAAACCCTCCTATCCACATATGATGTGTAAACAGAGAAAGTTGTGTGGCGTAATCGGTGGCCAAGTAGGGATACGGGGGCATTGCATACATGTGGTGGGACACAATAATTGTTAAAGAACCTAGCATGGCAAGATTGATCGCTAATTGAGCATGCCACGAACTCGTCAGAATTTCGTAGAGACCTTTGTGGCCCTCACCCGTGAAGGGGCCTTTATGAGCTTCCAGAATTTCTTTTGTGCTATGTCCGATACCCCAATTGGTTCTGTACATGTGACCAGCTACCAAGAAAAGAACGGCAATAGCTAAGTGGTGATGTGCGGTATCAGTCAGCCACAAACCTCCTGTCACTGGGTTCAACCCTCCGCGGAAAGTCGAAGAATCTGAGTATTCTGACCAGTCAAGAGTAAAAAACGGGATCAGTCCTTTCGCAAAACTCGGATACGCCTGAGCTAGAAGATCGCGACTAAGAATAAATTCGTGAGGAAGGGGTATTTCTTTGGGGTCAACTCCTGCATCTAATAGTTGGTTAATTGGCAGTGAGACATGTATCTGATGTCCCGCCCACCCTAGAGATCCCAACCCCAATAGACCCGCCAAATGGTGATTTAGCATTGATTCGACGTTCTGGAACCAAGCTAGTTTTGGGGCAGCTTTGTGGTAGTGAAACCAACCCGCAAAAAACATCAATCCGGCAAAAATTAAAGCACCGACAGCTGTGCAGTATAGCTGTAACTCATTAGTTATTCCGGAAGCTCGCCAGAGTTGGAAAAATCCAGATGTTATCTGTACACCCTGGAACCCTCCACCTACATCTCCGTTAAGTATCTCTTGACCCACTATTGGCCAAACAACCTGGGCACTAGGTTTCACATGAGTCGGATCACTCAGCCACGCCTCGTAATTGGAAAAACGGGCCCCGTGAAAGTACATGCCACTCAACCAAATGAAAATAATGGCTAGCTGACCAAAGTGAGCACCAAATATTTTACGGGATATATCCTCCAAATCATTGGTGTGACTGTCAAAATCGTGGGCATCGGCGTGTAGGTTCCAAATCCATGTGGTGGTACTGGGACCCTTAGCCAAATTTCTCGAGAAATGTCCTGGTTGGGCCCATCTCTCAAAAGAGGTTTTCACAGGATCCTTCTCCACCATAATCTTGACTTCTGGTTCTGGCGAACGAATAGTCATCGGGACTCTCCTCTCTTCGGGCAAGGGGTAGCAACAACCTACCAACGGAAGATACGAAACTTCTAAGAACTAGAGTTTTTACCAGCATGTAGTAATCTATTCCCTTTTCCCTTGAGTTTGAAACTCGAGCAACTGCTACGAAGAAGTTATGCAGGGTAGGCATTTGATGGTATTATTACACGACCCAATAGTGCCTAATGGACTTTATGGGATTGATCATCCGTTCGGTAGAGAGAAGGGTGGCAAAGTCGATGTCGAGTAAGCAGGAACCTCTATCTATCAACTCTATTTGTTAACTTTTTTGTTTCAGGTCGCTCTGCCCCCCCCCACGGATTAGTTAAATAGAGAGGAGCGTCCCGTAATTTTTAACCGATTCTGTGCTTCAATGTAATTACCGGGGGAAGGTGCTATTGCCTGTTTCCAATACTCAGCAGCTTGATCAAACCAAGCCTCTGAAATCTCTAAATTTCCTTGGTGAATGGCCTGTTCCCCTCGATCAGAATGGGTAATTGTTTCCCAACCCCCTCCCTTAGAACCGAACTCGGGGGTTTCCCGCCTCATACGGCTCAGACAACTCCGTTACTGGCTTCTTGTCCCCTAACCAAGAAATAGGGATTACTTTCAAACTTCGGAGAAACTAAGAATAGTCAGGTTTCTGATTTCATCCGTCTTGAATAAAATTTTTTCCGTACTCCCAGTTAAAAGAAGGAGTAATAACCTCTTTCGACACTAACTACCCCATCTCGATTTGGATTTTTTTGGATTAGAAAAACTTTTCCTTTAGGATTTGATACTACACCGTGGTCCATCACTTATTTCTTCCCAATCGTCTCTACTACAGAGACAAATTGTATAACTTCTTCGACGGACCAATTTCATTGCATCGACCCAGATTTTCAACGGCGAATCTTTGCGGTGCTTTATTCTTCGATTCAGTCAGTTATCCATGAGACGGTTAGGCTACCTTCCTCCTTCAAATCTGGATTGCTTTGAAAGAGGCCGAATCCCGCAGCTCGAGGCAGCTCCCGTTCGGAAGTATGCTTGGGGGAAGCCCTTTTCATTGGTTTAGTATTTATAAACCGAAGAATCCTGAAGCGCAGGTAGTCGCACGTGGTGACAGATCACAGCCGTATTATTAAAAGCTTGTGGCGGGAAAGAATTCCGCTCCGGTGCTTGAAAGTGATATTCCAAAGCTCTTGCATGTTTTCCATTACTTGTATGAGTAAGGCCTATGTTATGAAGTATGTAACTCCGGTCATAGGAATCAACCTCTAAGCGCATGGCTTTGTAGTAGCTTCACAAAGCTTCTGCATATTCTCCTTCAGATTGGGCCGACATCCGTTACGGTTGTTTATACAAATAAGCCCCGCTTCGAAACCGCACATGAGGTTCTCAACTCATACGGCTCCTCCCGCTCGATTCGCGGGGAAGAAATAGCGTTCCAAGTGACCTAATTATTTTTACTCCCAATTTGAAACCAAGCGGGGGTTAGTGTTTCACGAAACTGGTATCTAACCATCCTTCCCGCAAAGAATTTATTCAAAGCGGTTGCGTCATTCCCTCACGGCGACAACAATAGCAACGAATCCCTTGTCAATTTATTCGTTCCCAACTTTTCGTTTTTCGAGGGGGTTATCCACCTCAGCAATCTCCGATGATTTTAAGGGTATCCAAGCTGCAAACGGGATGGATGTTTGTTGCCCCAATCGCTATTGGTCGTTACCGCGACTTCGAAGTTACCGAGAGCAGGCGATATCTGGCGAAACCAAAAATTGCCGGAGATTTTGTGTTGCCGATTCCTCCATGTGGTGCCCGCCCCCTCCCCGTGCTTACTCATGAAATTACCATGTATTACACATCAAATTATGGATTCAACCTCCTGCTTGCTTGATATCAGAATCCGTGGAAAGTGGGAGCCGTAGCTTCCGAGGCTGCATCAATCGTGGATACGCGACCGAAGGGTTTGTCTGGCAATCGAAACACACCTTTATAAAATATGGGCTTATCGAAGCTTTAATTTCTTCAACTTATATTGATATTGATTAATGGTAAATTGCTTGCCTCACCGAATCGCACCATCCCTGTGGTATGTAGAAGCTTCCCTCTCTCTCTTAGTGGTAGGTAGGATTTGCAACGAAATATCTGCTAGAATTGTGAAAGTTTTGTCGGTAAAGTTGTCATTTCTCTGAGATCTAGGCATAATCAATTTCGACTCCTTGTTTTTCTTTTGCACTCCACTTATTATTAGTACATCAATTGATATTGCAGAAAAAGAAGTATGCTTAGCCGATGATATGGGGGGGTGGGGGGGGGGGGGGGGGGGGGGGGGGGGGGTTGGTGAAGTGCCAAGTCGCGTTGAATATTTTATCCTCGTCTAATTTGTATTTCAAGAAAGAAATTGTTCTTAACTACTACTCGCAAATAACTTGTCATTTTGCTATCTAAATCCCTAAAATATGTCGATTGAATTAATTAATGAACCCCAGGAAGGGTGGCCGAGCGGTTTAAGGCATAGCACCGGAAATGCTAAGTAGATTTCTAGCTACCGAGGGTTCGAATCCCTCCCTTTCCTTTCTCTATTTCTATCTCTCCGAGGCTATCTTTCTTTTCTTCTCTATCGAAATCTAGCTAAATTGCCGATTCGGGAAAGACAGGCTGGAGTCGGGGTTTCGAATCAAGGCGTCCGAGAAAAAGCTAAGGGACCGTCTCAGTAGAAGCAGTAAGGGTTGGTAATACCTTAATTGGTTAGGAATTTCATTGAAGTGACGTGGACCGGTGATTCGGATAATTCACCGCGTACCAAATTAAATTGAGTATTTATCTCTGAAGCAAAAAATTATAAGTTAATTTCTGCTCGGGAAAAGTAACAAGCTAGACCAAGAAACTTTTGCCATTTCTTTCTATGAGTAATCTGCTTCTTGAATCCCGTAATCCCAAGTCCTTTGCCTGGGTTTCCACTGCAGAGACCTCCAAATTATTCGATGAAATTTTTGATTCAGCGAATGATAATTAAGCTTTGCGGGAGTAATACTCAACGACTAACAATTCATTTATATTCAAATTGACGGATTCTCGATCGGCGACACGATTCACCAACCCTGTTGGCCTGTTGCCTTCCGACAGGGAAGCGGTCAAGTGATCCGGTGTTTTGTCCCCTCCCGGAGACTCACCCCTCAGCGCATTACAGGAAGTTGGTCGATTTCGAACAGTAGTAAGATCTTTCGGCTTACAGCGATAACTTGGTATATCTACAATACGACTGTTAACCAAAATATGTCTGTGATTAACTAACTGTCTAGCGGCAGGAATCGTGGAAGCCATACCTAAGTGAAAAATAACATTATCTAGACGCATTTCAAGTAGTTGCAGTGGTACTTGGCCCGTTGAACCCCTAGTTTTTCTAGCAATACGTACGTATTTCAGCAGTTAGCGTTCTGTTAATCCGTAATTGAAACGTAATCTCTGTTTGGCCTCCAAACGCACACAGAATTGGGAAATTTTTCTTGAAGCTGATTGATCGGTAGCGGCTCGAAATTCTCCCAGGTTAGGTGTTTTACTCCTACCCGTAAACCCCGGCAAATTCTTTAGACGACGTATCATTTTCAGACGAGGTCCTCGGTAGCGAGACGTGAAAACTCCTTTTCTGTAAACGTTTTATAGTTGGAAAAAAAACTTATGGGATCAGCACAGAGATACTACCCATTACCCTTGGCTTCTGAAATAGAAGTCAGTCAGGATTGATATCTGTGACAATCATAACACAAGAATAGTGACTAATAAATATTCAATTTGTTATCAGGAATTGAAAAGGAGGTGGGAAAAAAAGGGGGGGGGGGGCGGGGGGTGGACAAAAACTACCTGCGATTCATAATGCCAAATAAATACGTTACAACATATCCATTTACATAAAAATTTCGGCAAGAAAAAATCAAATTGATTGGCTAATATATTGCTTCAAGTAGTACATTCATATATACTTCTATAAGAGAAACTCAGCTTATGGAAGGCAATTAACTCGTCGTCGACAAGTTGAATTACACGCATTTCTTCACTTCAAGCGCAAGATTATGAAAAAAAAATTCGTCTCTTTTTTCTTTACTAGTTAAAAACCTACTAAACCGAAGAAAATGTGTGGACAAATTATGTCACGATTCCAGACTATTTCAAATTAGGGGTGGACAGAATGGAGTCCGACTGGGGTAGGCGGATTGGTAGGTGTAAGCACGCCGCAAGTTTTCAGCCACATTTATAAAATTTCCAATCACATTTATGTGACTATCTATTTCTCTTCGTCAGTTCGTTGGGGCCTAAAGGGTGGGGATATGGCGGAATGGTAGACGCAGCGGACTCAACCAGATTGAGCCTGGGTATGGAGACGTATCAAGTGACAGCCCCCAGATTCAGGGGAACCTGGGACCATTTATCGGGCAATCCTGAGCCAAATCTTGTATTATTCAAATGAATTTCGGGCGATGAGGCAAGATAGGTGCAGAGACTCGACGGGGGCCATTCCAACGAGCAGTCTGTTAGTCACTAGTTCTCGAAATAACTGAATATCTAACTGTTTTGCGTGGTTAACTGCATGAGGTAATATGTAGAAGTATAATACCGCGACCTGGTAAAGAATCAAAATTTCAATTTTTTCTTCATTCGGACGCGGACCTCTCGGTTTGGGGCCAGCACTCATTCACGAAATTATGTTCGTACTTAGTAATGTAACACGAAGTAGATTCCTTCCACTATTGCTAGTCCGCATATTCTTTCCTTACCTATTGTGGGATCCCACTCCGTCCCAATGAAAATTATTCAGCAAGCGAGCCGGTGGCAAAAAATGATACTTTCGTGAATGGAGGTAGAGTCCCATTCCACGCACTTGGTAAAATGAGAAGTAGCGGCGCAAGTTGCGGTGGAACGAAAATCCGTTGGTTTCACAAGACCGTGAGGGTTCGAGTCCCTCTATCCCCAACGAGACACTTTAATTAACCCATCTCAGGTTGTTTTGATTCACACAATTTGCTCGTAAGCGAAATACGGAAACCACTTCAATTTCTTTTTCTACTTGGTCTTTCCGAAATACTTTGCAAGTGAGCCATTCGGGATTTTAATATACAAGAATGGCTCAATCGAGCCCCCTCCCCCTCCAGACTTTATTTGCTGGAGGGGGTATTGTATCAAGCAGATCGATAAAGGCGAGATCAACGGTTTGACTGGGCAAAAAGCTGGAGTTGAAAAATAAACTTCACCGATTTCTAGTTGAGTTTTATCTGTAAATGAGTCGGCCGAGATAGCTCAGTCGGTAGAGCAGAGGACTGAAAATCCTCGTGTCACCAGTTCAAATCTGGTTCTTGGCATCCAAATGGTTTGGGAGATAAGCCGAACCAGTTCTGGTATTACATGAAATCGACCAGCCCTGAGGGAAGGGAGCTAACCAAAAACCAGGAAGTATCTTGAAAACTGGGTGGGTTACTCAGGAGCTTGGTAGCCGTAAGCAGTTTCGATAAGAATTAGACGGTAACGGCGGGTCGGGAAGTAAGTGAGACAAATCTCTTTTTTTCTTCGCTTCCATACAAACTAATAGGCATCCTGCAACTCGTAGAAGTTGGGTACGACGTAATCTTTACGTAGAGGCCACCCTACCCAACTTTCAGGCATCAGTATACGCCTAAGGTGTGGATGACCCTGATGGATTATTCCCAACATATCATAGGATTCACGTTCCTGGAGATCAGAGCTTTTCCAAACCCAGTAAACTGAAGGTATTCTAGGACTTTTTCTTGGAACAAAGATTTTTGTACACACTTCCTCGGGTTGATCCGGCTGATCTCGCATCTGTGTCAGATGATATACGCTGACTAAAGATCCTCCCGGTGCCGAGTCGTAAGCACATTGGGAGCGCAGGTAATTAAAACCGTAAGCGTATGGGGCGACAGCTACAGACAACCACTCCTCCGACTTGACTTGCAAAGTCTCGACACCCCTGTAATCATAACCCAAGGGTCGATGGGAAAACTTATGTCTCGTTGACCAAGCGGATAATCGACCCCGCGCCTCGATATTGAACTTATCTCTATTGGTAGTGTTCATATTGGTTAATGCCTCTTTCCTTTTCACCCATGTATGAAATGAAATCTAGTTATTCGCCTACTTTTGATATTTATTTTTTAGACCTATCGTCAAGCTTTTGAAAGTTTTCCGATAAAATATTTGATAAGAGCTTCGTGTCACAATTAGTTAATTCTTGATTGTATTTACCTATATGGATGCTAGGTACGAAGCGAAATCGGTGATTTAGATTGGAGTATTTCGTTCGGGTGGGGCGGGAAGCCCGATCTATGAAACTTCCCCTAGCAATTTTCTTGCGGAGTTTTGTTACGGCATCAATAATAGCTTCAGGTTTGGGTGGGCAACCCGGCAAATAGATATCAACGGGAATTAATTTGTCTACCCCGCGGACGGTGCTGTAGGAATCTGTGCTAAACATGCCCCCTGTAACGGTGCAAGCTCCCATAGCAATTACATACTTCGGATCAGGCATTTGCTCGTAGAGTCTTACTAGGGACGGGGCCATCTTCATGGTTACAGTACCAGCGGTAACAACTAGGTCTGCCTGCCTAGGACTAGATCTGGGTATTAGACCGTATCGGTCAAAATCAAATCGTGAACCAATTAGGGAGGCGAATTCAATGAAGCAGCAGCTGGTGCCGTATAGAAGTGGCCACAAACTGGAAAGTCTGGACCAGTTGGAGAAATCACTTATGTTAGCTAAAAAAATTGAATTTGACACACCCCATTCAGGGAGGGGAGGTTCCACCGAATTGAGGGGGGTATCTACACCGCGGGGTTCGACCCTCTCCCTGCCACCTTCACCCGAATATTCGGAAGTTGACACCATTCCGATGCTCCTTTTCGCCATGCGTGAACCAAACCAACTACTAATATAAAGATGAAAATGATCACTTCGATGAAGGCAAATAGTCCCAATTCCCTGAAAGATACAGCCCAGGGATAGAGAAATACGGTTTCGACGTCGGAGACCGCAAAAACCAAAGCAAACATGTAATAACGTATCTGAAATCGAGTCCAAGTATCTCCCTTAGGCTCAATGCCCGACTCGTAACTCGTTAATTTCTCTGGTCCTTCTCGGGTGGGAGCAATAAATCCGGGAATCGAAAAAGCTAAATAGGGAATAGATATAGATACTAGCAGGAAAATCCAGAAGGAGTCGTATTGGTGGAGCGAAAACATTTGCATACCCCTCTACCTCAATTTTCTAATTTAGTTGATAAACCTAATAGCTAAACGAAGTGGTGTCGGCCTGGGTTGGTAAATAACCACCGTCTCGCCTTGCTGCAACGGGTTTAGCACGTATAACCCCTCCGGGGAAGTGAATTGAAATTGTAGTTCGATTATACTGGTAGTTACCCCGTCGATAATGAAAAGTGAAAGAAAGAGAGGTGTTAGCTTTCTATCTCCGCGAATGGCAATGTCGGATTTGTAATATAAAAATTGGGTGATTCGTAAATTTCGACAGATTGCCTGTACATTTCTTCGATTCAGTTAGTGATTAACTGCATCAAGGAACTGACATATATATATTCCCCATCAAAGAGAGAAAAGCTCAATAATTTAGATGTGATAATATAGTCATTTAAATAGACAATTTGGGTTGATTGGGTGGACTTACGGCGTGGTAACGACCTCTCACTCCTTTTTCCTTTTTCAAGTTAGGACTATACGGATTCAAACCGTAGACACTCTCGGTCATGCGGATCGGAATATATATAAACGTTCTCGAACTGCTTGGCAAACCCAACATGCCGCTTCTACGGCATAGGGCTCTCTCACCAGCTGCTCCCCAATTTAATTGGCAAAAACAAGCAATTGCTGATGCACCAACCTCCTTTATCCAGAAGAAGTAAAAACAAGGGGGGGGGGGGGTTCTATATGCCCAACCTCTTTTTCCCAAAAATTAATTTTAAGGAACTACGTAGGGAAAAGATAAGTAATAAGGGAAAGATAAATCAATCAAGCAATCCCGAAGTATCCTGAGAAGGTCACTAACGCCGCGTTGACACGGGTTTGCCTCTAGGAATACAGGTCCACCTTGCGGTATCAAATATTCTCCGCCGCTTGGGAGGGGTGTGCAACACTTCCCCCACTCGAAAGTTCGTGAGACGAGGAAGAGATCTCGCCTGGGGTCCTCGCGTCGCCCCCACCACTTCCAGCGTTGGATCAACCATTTATCCACCACATCAACTTCTAGGGATTGACTTCTTTCGGTCAACCTAGCTGTCATGCCACTGCTACTTTGTATCCTTCATCTTAAGCAAGATAGAAAACTATCACGCGGAGTTTTGCACGAATCGTTGGGTTTCGGCAAATCTTCCGAGGAGAAAACATCGGCGCACGTGTAAACGAGGCGCTCTACTGCTGAGCCATAGCCCTTGATCCATTTGATCATATACGAAAGAACTTCATTGGCATCAATTAATTTCTGTCAAGTCAACAAATCGGTTTGAAAAAAATAATATATATATATGGCATGGGATGAAATATTTCTTAAATATTGAAACATGCTGTTGTGTCTAGCTATTCGTTCGGGTATAATAGAGATATCCACATGTGAGTCACACACCTCGATAAATGAAGGTATAAGAAGTAATGTGGGACAAATCGATGGCAGCCTACTTGACTCAGCGGTTAGAGTATCGCTTTCATACGGCGAGAGTCATTGGTTCGAATCCAATAGTAGGTAACACTTACTAGATACCTTGATTATTAAATTGGTATCTAATAAGTTTTACCGCATATAAGACACATCGGGGGTTCTTGCGCATGGCGTGGTAGTATTACCACGGGACTACCAAATCACTTAGTGCTTTCGGGCTCGGAGAAAACACGTTAAGCCGCAGTTGAAGCTTCTAGTCTGGCCTTCGCTCTTTTAAAAGCTGAGTTGGCTTCTATTACTCTTTTCTTGCCTTCTGCTTTGGCTGAATCAGCCTGAGCCGTCTGGAAAGTTCTTCGAGCTTCTTCGGGATCGATTTCGGTAGCTCTTTCCGCTTCGTTAACTAATATTGTTACCCGATTATTATCTATCATGGCAAAGCCGCCCATCAGCGCCATTGAAGACCACTGCCCATCATGACGTATTTTTGAAACTCCCATATCCAAAGCTGTAAGAAGCGGTGCATGATTGGGTAGTATACCAATCTGACCACTATTGGTGGATGAAATGATTTCCCAAACCTCGGAATTCCAAACTATTCGATTGGGGGCCATTACGCGAAGATTCAGTACCATCTCTTTTATTGACCCTCCGCTTGCAAAGCCACAGCTTTTGCGGTGGCTTCGTCGGTATTGCCAGCTAAGTAAAAAGCTTGTTCGGGGAGATTATCCAACTCTCCAGGAAGAATCATTTGAAATCCCTTAATGGTTTCTGATAAACTGACGTATTTACCCGGAGATCCGGTGAAAACTTCTGCCACAAAAAAAGGTTGCGATAAGAAACGTTCTATTTTTCGAGCCCTAGCTACCGTCAGGCGATCTTCTTCGGATAACTCGTCTAGCCCGGGAATAGCTATAATATCTTGAAGTTCCTTGTAACGTTGCAAAGTCTGCTTAACTCCCTGTGCGGTGTCATAATGCTCCTCACCCACAATCCAAGGCTGTAACATAGTCGAGGTCGAATCCAGCGGGTCTACGGCTGGATAAATACCCTTTGCTGCTAATCCCCTTGAAGGCACGGTAGTGGCGTCTAAGTGTGCAGATGTCGTGGCGGGAGCCGGGTCAGTCAAATCATCGGCAGGTACGTAAACAGCTTGAATGGAAGTTATTGATCCTTCCTTGGTGGAAGTAATTCTCTCCTGCAACGATCCCATTTCTGTACCAAGGGTCGGTTGATAACCCACGGCGGAAGGCATCCTACCCAGCAACGCCGAGACCTCCGATCCCGCCTGGACAAAGCGAAAAATATTGTCAATAAATAGCAGTACATCTTGCTTGTTAACGTCTCGAAAGTACTCCGCCATTGTTGGAGCAGTTGAGCCAACTCTCATGCGAGCTCCCGGTGGTTCATTCATCTGACCATAAACCAGAGCTACCTTTGATTCCGAAATATTTTGTTCATTAATAACTTTTGATTCTTTCATTTCCATGTAAAGGTCATTACCTTCACGTGTACGTTCTCCTACCCCGCCAGATACGGATACACCTCCATGAGCTTTCGCAATATTATTAATTGATTCCGTAGTAAGAACCGTCTTTCCAACTCCAGCCCCACCAAATAACCCGATTTTCCCGCCTCTCCGATACGGAGCCAAGAGATCAACAACTTTTATACCCGTTTCAGAAATCGATAATTTGGTGTCCAACTGGGTAAATGCCGGGGCGGACCTGTGAATCGGAAATGTCGTACTACTTCGCACAGGACCCAAATTATCTACGGGTTCGCCAAGGACATTGGATATTCGTCCGAGAGTAGTTTCACCAACGGGAACACTAAGGGGGGCTCCCGTATCGACAGCACCCATACCTCTCATCAAACCGTCTGTGGCACTCATAGCTACAGCTCTCACTTCATTATTACCTAATAATTGTTGGACCTCACAAGTAACATCAATCTCCTGACCTGCTGGATTTTGTCCTCTGACTATTGGTGAGTTGTAGATGTTGGGCATTTTTCCCGGCGAGGAAGCCACATCCAAGACTGGTCCAATGATCTGGGTGATATAGCCCACGTTTTTTTCCACCAATTCAGAAATTTCGGAAGAGAGAGAACTGGTTTTCGTAACTATACTACTTCGGTGTATTATCTTTATTTGACTGCTGAATCGGTAGAAGTATGTGGTGTTTCATCGTTGAGTGGTCGATGGGGAAGAAGGAGTCAACCGCCCTCTTCCCACTCACTCCCCTTCATTTGAATCCGTTTTGCAGATATAGCTATAGATAGGTAAAATGGGGGGGGGGAGTAAACCGCAGAAAAGGCAGGCTTCTTCTTTGTTTTGTATACGATCGAGAGACTGGTGAAATCTGCGCTCTATTCGTTGAATCTTTATTGTTGGGGTACGCGTTCTCCTCTCTTTCAAACGAGATTGACCATTAAACGCGAGGGATTGGCAATTATTTGGTTCGTATTCTATCGACCAGTCTAACCACGAAGAGATTCCCGAGTCAATGTATTGGGATGAGGTAGAATACTGCTTCTTAAACAGTTTCTGTGGGAAAACAGATTGATTAGTTGCACCCCGTGTGAGACGCAGTATAAAATGATAATGTTCCATGCTTGAAATGGAGTTTTGACAGGTATAAGTATCATGCGCGGGTTGGACTATATTCACTTCGCGTCTCACGTCGAAATACTCTACCTATGCCGAGCAGATCTCATCTTTGCAAGATTTACTAATTTAGTCATAGGGAGGAGCAAACCCATGTCACCACAAACGGAGACTAAAGCAGGTGTTGGATTCAAGGCTGGTGTCAAAGATTACCGACTGACCTACTACACCCCCGAATACAAGACCAAAGATACCGATATCTCAGCAGCCTTCCGAATGACCCCACAACCCGGAGTACCAGCTGAGGAAGCCGGAGCTGCGGTAGCTGCGGAATCCTCTACGGGTACGTGGACCACTGTATGGACAGATGGGTTGACCAATCTTGACCGTTACAAGGGCCGATGCTACGACATTGAACCCGTCGCTGGAGAAGAGAACCAGTATATTGCGTATGTAGCTTATCCTTTGGATCTATTCGAAGAAGGTTCTGTCACCAATTTGTTCACCTCCATTGTAGGTAATGTTTCTGGATTTAAGGCTCTACGCGCCTTACGCTTGGAAGACCTTCGAATCCCTCCTTCTTATTCTAAAACTTTCATCGGACCGCCTCATGGTATTCAGGTCGAGAGGGATAAACTGAACAAATATGGACGTCCTTTATTGGGATGTACAATCAAGCCAAAATTAGGTCTGTCTGCTAAGAATTATGGTAGAGCCGTCTATGAATGCCTTCGTGGTGGACTTGATTTTACGAAAGATGATGAAAACGTAAATTCCCAGCCATTCATGCGTTGGAGAGATCGCTTCTTATTCGTAGCAGAAGCTCTTTTCAAATCCCAGGCTGAAACAGGCGAAATTAAGGGGCATTACTTAAACGCTACTGCAGGTACGTGTGAAGAAATGTTGAAGAGAGCTGTTTCTGCTAGAGAATTGGGTGCACCAATAGTCATGCATGACTACCTGACCGGAGGGTTTACCGCAAATACCAGCTTAGCTTTTTACCGCCGAGACAACGGACTGCTTCTCCATATTCACCGTGCGATGCATGCTGTGATCGATAGACAACGAAATCACGGTATACATTTTCGTGTATTGGCCAAAGCATTACGCATGTCCGGTGGGGATCATATACACGCCGGAACTGTAGTAGGCAAACTAGAAGGGGAGCGAGAAGTCACTTTGGGTTTCGTCGATTTACTTCGCGACGATTATATTGAGAAAGATCGTAGCCGTGGTATCTATTTCACACAAGATTGGGTATCTATGCCGGGTGTACTCCCCGTAGCTTCGGGGGGTATCCACGTCTGGCACATGCCCGCTCTAACCGAAATCTTTGGGGACGACTCCGTCTTACAGTTCGGTGGAGGAACCTTGGGACATCCTTGGGGAAATGCACCCGGTGCGGTAGCCAACCGAGTCGCATTAGAAGCTTGCGTACAGGCTCGTAATGAGGGTCGCGATCTGGCTCGTGAGGGTAATGAAATTATTCGTGAAGCTAGTAAGTGGAGTCCGGAATTGGCTGCCGCATGCGAGATATGGAAAGCAATCAAATTTGAATTCGACACAATTGATACGTTGTAACTAGATTCGGATCTCTGTAGCTATTTCCCACTAACATCTGTTCCGCAACAGTTGTCAGACATATCAGGAGTATCGGGAAGGAGTTAATTTTTCCCATACTCCTAATACGCGATACGTATCAAGGTTGGTTAATCAATGATGGAAACAGAGAAGCACATAGTCTCGAAATGTGAATCCGAGGGTTCGAATCCCTACCAACTCGTATCGCAAAATTACGAGATACGAACGAATAGTCTAAAGTTAGACTTAACAATTTATTAGAAACACCCTTATCATGTTTAGTTTCACAGCATATCGCTTCGTTTGTTTTGTTGGATAATAGAAATTGAATACCTACAATATGACTGATTCGACAGATAACTAGTCAATTGCCAATTATTTCTTGGGTCAATGGACTTGGATTTGGTCCCGATTTATTGATACCTACTTCGATCGGGGGAAAAGTTCGTCATATTATTATTATAAGGAATCTATTTCAAATTTATTTTTTCCACGGGATAAACGGAAACAACAGATGAGGAGATTTTTACGTCTGTAATAAATTGGTTTGAAGATAAGCGCAAATTTGGTGGATTGATTGGAGCTTTCCCTGAGGAAGCTACGAGAGGCTCTATCTCAACTGAAAAAGAAAGAGAAAAGCGGATAAGTGTTAACACGAATAGAGGATTACGGGCTCGGTGCGATAACTGCGGAAATATGCTTCATGTAAAATTTTTGAAACAGAATAGAAGTGTTTGTGAAGAATGCGGTTATCATCTTTCAATGAATAGTATGGAAAGGATCGAACTTTTGATTGATCGCAACACATGGATTCCCATGGCTGAAGACATGACTGCAAAAGATGTTTCAGATTTTTCCGACGAGGATTCTCACCAGAATCGTGTAGCTGTTTCTCAGGAAAGAACGGGTTTAACCGACGCTGTTCAAACAGGTACGGGGTATCTAAATGGAACACTTATTGCACTTGGTGTTATGGACTTCCACTTCACGGGGGGAAGTATGGGTTCCGTTGTGGGTGAAAAGATTACTCGCCTAATCGAATATGCCACGGACAAGTCTTCGCCATTGGTCTTAATTCGTGCTTCCGGGGGGGCGCGTATGCAGGAAGGAACGTTGAGCTTGATGCAGATGGCTAAAATTTCTTCCGTCTTGCAAATTCATCAAGTTCAAAAAAAATTAATTCATATATCGATTCTTACCTATCCAACCACGGGGGGTGTCACTGCCAGTTTTGGCATGTTGGGGGATATAATTATTGCCGAATCCAAGGCGTATATAGCATTCGCCGGTAAAAGGGTAATTGAATAAACATTGCGTCAAAAGATACCAGATGGCTTTCAAGCAGCTGAGTCTTTATTTGATAATGGGCTACTCGATTCGATTGTTCCACGTAATCTCTCGAAGGGTGTTTTGGGCGAAATATCTGAGCTTTATTCATCAGCTCCTTGTAAAAAAAACTGAATCCGTTCCGAGTTTTATTTCTCGTATTTCTAAATCAGCCATATCTTACCCCTTTACCAATAGACGGGAAAACAATCGTTACTTCCGTCTCTTCTTTGCGACAAAAAATTTATTGAATTTTTTGGTGTCGGCGCACTTGTTCCCTCCCCGATAAACCCCAGAAAATGACAAATCCAAATTAGATTATTTTACCGGAAGCCTGGAAACCCCTTTTCTTTCTAGAACAAAGGGAATATCATTAGATATTAGAAAGAAGAGTGAAACAGAGATATATTGTTGTATAAATAAAGTTCTTTTTTTCTTTATTGTAGTTGAGGTAATTTTAACATGGCAGCATCTTATCTACCCTCTATTTTTGTACCCCTAGTCGGTTTGGTGTTTCCAGCAGTTACAATGGCTATTTCATTTCTATATATAGAGCGGGACGAAATCTTATAATTCCTTTCTCATTTTTCGGAGACGGAGTAAACCACTCGGTTATTTCATAATACCAATTGAATTCGAAGTCTAGTCTCAGCTAATACTTAATCAAGATGAATTCCCTCTCTCTCGGTGGTTATCCTTGTCCTAACGAGCTCAGCAAGGAATGCTGCTCCAATCAATCTATGTCTCATTTTCATTTCATACAGAAATGAGATATAGATTGATTATTTGTCCCTGGGATGAGATACATGTGGATAACTACCCCATCTCATATGCTTGAACCCCATTTTCGTACTTCATTACTAGACGCGGATAAATCGAAAACAAGCGCAAGTAATGGACTGAAGGAAAAATAGGGAAAGCAAAATTGATGACAAAATGGCTAATCCATTTATTATGCAATCTGTGAGGAAATAGTAATGAATTGCCGCTCCAAATGGATCCAAGTAGATTTCATAAAAGGCTCCCGTACATTTGCGAATTCATGCTGGGCCTGTATCCTTGTCTGCGGCGCAGCAGGTTTTCTACCGGTGGGATTTTCTAGCTGCGTCGGGGAAGATCTGATCCCCGGACTTTCATCCGAACACATCGTATTTATCCCACAGGGTGTTGTAATGTGTTTTTACGGGATTGCAGGCCTCTTTCTCGGGCTGTATCTGTGGTGTACTGCGTTTCGGGACGTGGGAGGCGGGTACAACTTGTTTGATAAGCGAGAAGGTTTTTCTTCCATTTTTCGGTGGGGCTTTCCCGGAAAAAATCGCCGCATCCACATTCGACTTGTACTAAAAGATGTGGAAGCGGTTGGGCTGGAAAGTAGGGAAGGCTTTTATCCACGTCGGATTCTCTACCTGAAAGTCAGGGGTCGGCAAAATATTCCACTAACTAGAATCGGTGAAGGTTTAACCTTGGGAGATATGGAAGAAAAAGCCGCCGAACCCGCTCGTTTCCCGCGTGTATCAATTGAAGGTTTTTAAAATTTGTTGAATTTTAGAACCGGATGATTTGCGAAGAGATGCAAGGCTACTGGAGTACTGGAGTACTGGAGCTCGGGGGGGGGGGGTCCGAAGCAAAGAAGGGATATCCCAATTACAAGAATTCATCTGATTAGTCTCGTACTTTGCTTATTTCCTCCTCCCGACTGATAGATAATTATAGTTAATATATGCGATTAAATTACTGGAAACGAAGAATTCTTCGACGGCTTTTTAGTACTCCACAACGTTCCCCGGGTAGAGCTTATGAGGCTAGTAAGCAACTACAGCCATTGATAGACGACTCCTCACTTCTCGTGCGAGTGAAATCATCCCCCCCAGCACCGGAGGAGTTGTCGCAGGCCACGACAGCGCCCACAAACGCGGCATCCAATAAATCTAGATATCTAATATATTGCAGTCTCTTAGAGCACAGATTCAGTATATCTATTTTGGGAATGCAGAAATACCTGAGACTCATCTTTGGGACGAAGCTCCTTGGATTGTTTCCAATTGGGCGCCATTGCGCAAACAATTTTTTGACGAAAAAGTGTTTGAATACGTTTCCGCCGAATCTTCCAGATACTTGGCTTTTCCAAGATATATCTATAAAATCTTGCCAAAGTTGTTACACGAGTGGCGAAACAATCAATGAACGAGGAAAACTAGTTAGTTTCTCAGAAGATAAACTGGAAAATGATTTTCCTCCCGCAAAAGGATGTGTCTCTCACAAGTTGAATAATATAGAAGAAATAAATAGGAAATTAGCTTGGATTGAAGCGACTTCAAATGAGTTTGATGCTGAGAGAGCACGTTGTTCCGTAAACTTTTTCCCATTTCAAACTACCAAAGAAGTGATTGAAAAATCATTTAATTGTGAATCGGCCAATTTTCCGTCGGCCTATGAGTCAATTAGTTTGGTGCCTCGGTCTGTAACTCGCACTTTATCCAGGTTCGGGGCGGAATTGGCAAATCAATCAAGTGTGTTAGTACATAATGATTTCGACTTAGCTAAAAACCAAGCATTAGTTTCCCTCCAATATGTTGGGTGTTTCCCGCTTCTCCCCCTCACGATTCCAATCAGTCTCAGAAATTGGTTTTTAGAGTCTTGGATTAGGGGTTGGTGGAACATTACCCAAACCCAGGTATTTATCAACCCCCTTCAAGAGGAAAAGGCTCTGAAGCAGCTCCGGGAAGTAGAAGCATTGCTCTGGTTAGATGACGCGACTGAACACTTGGCAGATACGCAGTTGCAAAATTATGATGCAAATGCATATGACGAGACTACCCAATTGACAACAATGTATAACGAACTGAATATTCAGCTACTGCTGCAGCTAGTAACCGATGCAATTAGTATCGCCATCCCAGCTTTATTGTTGATAACGGGTCGAAAGAGACTTGCAGTTTTAAATTCCCGGATTCAGGAGTCATTTTACAGTTCGAATGACACGATGAAAGCGTTTTCCATTCTTTCAATAACTGATCTATGTGTAGGGTTCCATTCGCCCCATGGTTGGGAAATAGCCACAGGCTCGTTCTTCGAACACTTTGGCTTAATTCCCGATAAATATGTAATTTCTCGTCTCGTCTCAACCTTTCCAGTTATCTTAGATACGGTATCTAAATATTGGATTTTCCGTCACTTGAATCGCACATCTCCCTCGATTGTAGCAACTTATCATACAATGAGTGGGTGACAACCACTTCTCCGAATTCGCATCTAGCAGGCTAGACTAGTTCACCTATTTGAGTCATTTGCCCCCCCCCCCCCCCCTCGGTCGTCAGCCGCTAATAATGATCGAAAGATTATGGAGGGGGAAAGAATTGGAGCAGGAGAAAATTATTTGCTACCAAGCGGCGTCAACACATGACCCGTTTGTACAAAGACTTGAGACTAATCATCAATCTATGCAAAGAAGAATTACGAATAACTGGATGGAAAAGTGGTGGATTCTGTCACTTGCAGTATCGATCGGTTTCAGTGAATTGGACTGTCCATCTGTATCAAATGCATATCCGATTCTTGCGCAACAGAATTATGAGAATCCCCGAGAAGCTACGGGACGTATCGTGTGCGCCAATTGTCACCTAGCCAAGAAACCTGTGGATATTGAGGCCCCGCAATCCGTTCTTCCCGATACTGTATTTGAAGCAGTTGTTAAGATTCCCTATGATACGTAGATAAAATAAGTACTCGCAAATGGTAAAAGAGGCGGATTGAATGTCGGTGCCGTCCTCATTCTACCGGAGGGGTTTGAATTGGCTCCCTCTAATCGCATTCCAGCCGAACTGAAAGAAAAATTGGGGAAATTATCGTTTCAGAGTTACCGTCCTGGAAAGGAAAATATAATCGTCGTAGGACCAGTGCCGGGCAAATTATACAGCGAAATCATATTTCCGATTATCTCACCAGACCCTGGTATTAACAAAGAAGCTCATTTCTTGAAATACCCCATCTATGTCGGGGGGAATAGGGGGAGGGGACAAATCTACCCAGATGGGAGCAGAAGCAATAACACGGTCTATACCGCTTCAGTAGCAGGAAGAATAAAGAGGGTCGTTCGTAAAGAAGGAAGGGGCGGATACGAAGTCACTATCGAGGAGTCATCCGAGAGTCGTGAAACAACTGATACCGTCCCTCCCGGACTCGAGCTCATCGTTTCGGAAGGTGAGTTCGTCAAGGCCGATCAGCCATTGACTAATAACCCCAATGTTGGCGGATTTGGTCAGGGAGAGGTCGAAATCGTACTCCAAGACCCGTTGCGTATTCAGGGTCTCATAGCTTTTTTCGCGTCGGTTGTCTTGGCACAGATTTTTCTCGTGCTTAAGAAGAAGCAGTTTGAAAAAGTCCAGTTGGCAGAAATGAATTTCTGACTACCTACCCCTCTCGCTTCTTGTTATCCCTCCCGCGGCTAAATAACCCGACTGATACCTGCGTGTGGGGGGAGAGATTTCCGCTTGTCTCTTTTTTCTTAGTCAATAGTTTGATAGCCGCATGGAGGGTGTTGATTGCGTCGACTTTGGCTTTGTTGGCGATGTCAACGACGTCGACACCATCGACATCATCCACACGTATTCTCCCATGCAATTGGCTTACTTACTTACCGACCAGTTCCCTAGTTCGACTCTATCAAGTCTGAACTGGGGTACGTAAGATGCAACGTCGGGTAAGGGAGGTAAGGTAGACCGCAAATATGGATAGAACTAGTTGGGAAGATTGCTGCTGGATAGGAGTAGAGAGATAAAAACTTCATTTGTTAGTTTGTCGAAGTATAAATTGTATCCGAAAACCTATTGATTGATCCGATTGTATCGAACCAGTTTTCTCTCCCGGACTAGTAGAATATCTCTCCCGGACTAGAATATCTCTCCCAAACTGCAACATTAAATTTATTACCTGTAATAACGATATGATTCAAAAAAAAAATACGTAAAAATAACTATTCGCTCCAGTTGTCACATTCAGGCTCGACCGATTCTCTAGATAGAAAAAGTCGATCGACCCGTCTACTCGAGAGATGCGTTGCGGAGCTATAATACCGGTGAAGCTGAGCATTATTACGTCCGGTCGACGAATCGACTACAACTCAATATATAACTAATCCGTTTCTATCTAACTAAATAGAGATATATCGAATTGAACCGCTTCTTTCTTCTCCTTCTTTAGGTAGAAGGGGAAGAAAAAACGGAGACTTCGCTTGTATAATTCGGCGAAATTTTATCGATCAAACGGCAATTATTATTGGGGAGACGACCCCAACCCCGAGTAAGCTCCGTAGGAGGATATGCCTAACGAACCTATCACAAGTGTACCGGCTACAGTACCTACCAACCACGAGGGAATCCTTCCAGTGGTATTTGTCATCTGCGCTACCTCCTTACCCCCTACTTCTTCGGCTTTATCATCCGGCCTCGACTCGAGACATGAACAGTCACAAATAATTAGGATCTTGATCTTTTTCAGACAATTCTTTTTAGTTTCTAATTAAAAAAGTAATTAGAAAATGGAACGGCGAGTACGAAAATCGGTAATAATCCCCGATAAAGGCTTGTACGATTCGATTCTACACTCTGTTTATTTGGATTCGGTTGTGTCGTAGATTCAGAGCTCACTAAAAACTACCTTTGAATGAATTGCATAGCTGATATGGATCCCAAAAAGAAAACTGTAGGGACAGCTAAGCCGTGAACGGCTAACCACCTAACAGTGAAAATCGGATAAGTTTTATCTAAAGCCATTGGTTTCTCCTGAAAGAATTTGGTGAATGCGTCGACCTGTTCCAGCGAATCGAAGCGGCCAGTTACCAAGGGAACTTCTTGTCGGCTCTCTGAAAAATATTCGTTTGGGCGGGGGCTTCCAAAAACATCGTAAGCTAAACCTGTACTGACAGATGGCCAGCCTGCAATAAACGGGGAGGGTATAGTAATGCTGTGGATGACCCAGTATCAGATACTAGTAATGATGTCAGCAAAGGGGCGTTCTCCTGTATTCCCAGACATGTTCAGCTCCGTATCTATCTATATCTATCTTGTAATGCTAAAAAGGATTGTTTCCCGAAAAAGAAAAGGGGTAAAAGATGCAGAATCCACCAGTAAACCTTTTCGAACGGAAATTGATCCAAATTGGAATGTCACTATTATACCCAGGGTATATCCGAAATATACTGGTTCAGTATAGCTAGCCCGCCTTTGATGCGGCAAGGTTACTCGCTCCTCACAGGTGAGGTGTTCGATACTTACGTAATTTCTGGCGAGTGGTTGCCTACCCCTAGACCAAACCGACTAAAAAGCCTTGGCCGACTTCAGATCAGACCCGTACGGCGGCTTGCAGGCGCGGAGATTTATCCCATTGCCCTGTTTTCTAGCCTGCCTCCGTCTCTCGGCGTGTCCAGGCAATTACTGATTTCAGCCAGGCCTAGGAACATTAGAAGGCCAGAGGGGTAGCCATTCCGGGAGGAATGGGGGCAGTTGCCGAAAAAGGGGAAGGCTTCTTCATAAATTATTAACCGATTAATTAACGATCAAGAGGTACTGTGTGGCTGCCTACCTCATAAATCAAATTGGTGAGACATAATTGTACCAAAGAAACTAAATCGATGGGTTCAGGTCACCCCAATAAATGGGACTAATCAATCCCGACTTAGCAAATTTGAGTAAACAACTTTGATTCAGTAGGTTCGGGTGATAAACTACTCAAGGAAATCGTGTACTAACCCACCTGTCAGATAATTTGGTATTCAAATTTATGCTCACTCTACTAAGCCACTTCGCCTTTTTGACGTCTGTATTAACTTCGACCTTAGCTTTATTTGTTGGATTGAACAAGATTCAGATTTTGTAACTTACCATTATCATATAGAATCTAGATAGAGGAGGAGAAGGGCAAAGAAAGGGGCCCCGCCGGCGCCTACTAATTCATTGCACTTACCAATTACTATTTGGTTGGCGCGAAAATCCACTTTGGTTTGGTAAGTATCTACATTAAATATCTATAAACTGGAATGGTTGAAGCATCACTATCGGGAATTGTGTCGGGTTCGATTCCGATAACCCTAGCTGGATTATTTGTAACTGCATACTCACAATATCGACGCGGCGATCAGCTAGATATTCGGTAGAATCTAACAATTGTCGCATCTCAAACATCAAACAACACGTTGATTTAGAAGATAGATTCTAAAATATTCATCTAGAAATACTTTTTTTATTCTCCATTATTTCATCATTTCTAGGATTTGTTTGGAAATATCTGCTTATCTAAGAAACAAACACGGGGGGCTGCTTCGGCGACAACAACTGCGTCGCCTCCATTTTTTAAGTATTTTGTATTCGACACGATTAGTTATATCGGGTAATCCTTGGTGAAGCGGTAGTAGGCACGCCCTGTAGGATTCGAACCTACGACATCGGGTTTTGGAGACCCGCGTTCTACCGGACTGAACTAAGGGCGTCCCCTCTTGATTTTGGGGGTCATTTTTCTCCCAGAAGAAAAGGGAGAAATGGCGCAGCTTCCTTCCCCACTCCGCGAGAAGGAAGTTAGGAGCGAAGCGGGAGTTAGGGCTTTTTTCCTTCTTCGCAGAGGAAAAGTTGGTAAGACGAGAAGTTCTATCCCCGAAGCTTGGTACATGGATCAAAAATAGGGATGACGGGATTTGAACCTGCGACATTTTGTACCCAAAACAAACACGCTACCGAGCTGCGTCACATCCCTATTAATTTTGATTTGCGACTGGTATCATCGATCCAATGCTATTTCATTTGATTTATTATAACTGGTAGCTGTAGATCCCGGCTACCGGTAAAAGTAAAATTTATTTTCTGATAGGTAGTTGTCTCTTATCACTCCGTCCAATTCTTACTCTCCTTCTTCTCCCATTTTTCATTGATATTGCGGGTGTTAATACCACTTCGAGTACTCCGAAGTTACCAGCTTCTCTTTTGTAGAAATTGATTTCTGAGTCGTAAATAGTCGGTTCTCTATAAGTGGGAGAAAATAAGTAGAAGAGGAATAAAGACTAGGAGGTATAGAAATAGAAATTTAGAAAGAAGGAGGATTTTTAATGCAATATGTGAAGATATACCTTTCTACGGCCCCTGTCGTAGCTGCAATATGGTTTGGTTTGCTAGCTGGTTCCTTAATAGAAGTTAATCGCTTCTTCCCAGACGCTTTGTTATTTCCGTTCTTCTGATCCAAAGAACTAACTACAGAGGGATCAGACGAGACGAAAAAGTCGGATAAATTTACGTCTTGCAAAACGAATAGCAAGTAACCGAGTTATTGATGGGAGGGGGGGGGGCGTAGCTGAAATTTAAGCCTTATTGTTAAAACTTTGCGAGTAGTCCGCTCAAACACATTTGGATCTACTTGTGACCCCCCCCCCCCCCAAAAAAAAAACCTTATCTTATTATGATGCGATTGATTTTATGACCAAAAGTAAAGATGCGAGGGTAACCACTGCTTCAGCATGTACAATCTGTACTTGCAAAGGGACTGGCGACAAATCCACGGGTATTTCTCGATACACCACACGTAAGAATCGCCGTAACACACCTACTCGGTTAGAATCAAATAAATTTTGCGTTTGTTGCCACAAACATACTTATCACAAAGAACTAAAAAGATAAAGGATATTTCTGGTTAATTGGTAAGTAATCAATATTAATCTGTATTGGTAGTCACAAAAAAATATCACGAATAAGTTTAAAAGATCTCTCCGTAGACGTTCCCCGTCTATTCGCTCCGATGAAGCTATTGATTACAAAAATACGAGCCTACTTCGTCGATTCGTCAGTGAGCAAGGAAGAATCCTATCGAGACGGATGAATAGATTAACCTCCAAGCAGCAGCGTTTGGTAGCTATCTCTATAAAGAGAGCCCGTATTTTGGCTTTGCTACCTTTCTCAAATAACGAAAACTAGATGATTACAAAAAACTGGCTTATGGTTTTTTTTTTTTCAATTTGGCAGCTAGAAATCTCCTGCGAAGGCAATGTGACTAAATGTTTTTAAGTCAAATCAAACTGATGTCTATAAGATAGTCTGTCCTTCCGTTTGTCTTTTCTTTTTTCCCTGTGAATAGATCCGCAAATTAACTCGTCCTCTATTTCTGACCTCTCCGTTTAATCCGGAGAGGTTTACCGCTGCGTGTCAATCTTTCTCATTATTAATTTCTCGTACTAGCCTGGAAGAACAGTAAGCATCTGGAGTAGCTACTTGCGCGAGTGTCTTGCGATTCAGAAAAACTTGATTCCCAAACAAATTGTGAATCATCGAACTGTACGTAATTCCATTTCTCCGCGCTGCTGCATTAATCCGAGCGATCCACAGACGGCGAAATTTTCTCTTCCGGTTGTTTCTATCTACATAAGCGCAAGCTAATGCCCTTCCTTCTTGCTGGTTCGCTGTTCTGAATAATCTCGAATGAGCCCCCCGAAACCCGGATGCAAAATTGAGAATGTCTCTGCGATACCTACGAGCTATGGATCCCCGTTTTACTCTGGTCATTATAAGTATAGCCTCACGGAAAATTATATTTCTGTCCGAAAAATCCATTTATTCCCGGGCTCCGCTACTCCCCCAAATAGTTTCGTTTCAATGTCTCTTATTTAGAGATATCTATTTAAAAATATCAATTTAGAAAAATAGATAAGCTGTGTTATACTGAAACGTACCCCATCTGAAGAGATGGAGATCCCAAAGATAGATTTACGTTTTAATTGCACTATGTGCAGTGACATACCGCGCCTTTCCATTCTTATAAGGTCGCAGGTAGTTGCTTCGTAATTGTCGGGAAATTTGTCGGCTGTGACAAATTTCCGTCTTTTTATCTGATGTGATAAATAGAGATTCCGGCGGCTTTTGCTACTCCGACTTTCCCCCCCGCGAATACTCCGCTACAGGTTGGATACCCTACCTGCATCTGTTTACCTGTCAGTAAACAGTACGTTGTACCGGAGATACTACGGATTCCGATGTTTCCGTGGTCAATTTCTTATGGCAGCCGGGTCCCCCCTATATACCGGAGCCTAGGCTTTTCCGAGGATAGGGAAAACAAAATTGCTGTTGGCGGGTCGCATGATCCCCAACATTTAACTCATCCCATTAAGCTGGGCTTTCTCACTTCCATTTATCATTTGTTTCAAGAGAAGTCATATGTGCAGTGACGGTATTTTACGCTGGAGGTTGGCGAAACAGCTGACCCGTACTTATTGCCATCGCAATGGGATTGGCGAAAGAGGTGTAGAAGCTGATCTCATCCGCTTGGCTTCGCTTAATAACTCAACTTTACTATCATCGATTGGCTTTTATCGTCCCAAACCGAAATGATCGGATTTGCACCGACTTAAACCACGAATTTCTATTTCTCACCGAAACAGATGGATTATGGATTTACCCATATTTCATTCAGGGGAATATCTCCCAATATCAACCCCTCAATGTCTTAGGTTTCCGATCCGAACAGGTCGCACATACACCCTGGTACACACACCTCTCCGTTGGGGGCATCCCCGAAGAGCGGGGGATTTCGTCCCACTCCCCAACCGCTGTCTCGCTTTTCTAATAAGTTGCTGATTTGTTGGCACGTTCAAAGACGCAGAGATTTCATTCGGTTCGAAATATTCTCAACCATTTGAGAAAACTTGCTATATCTTGGTATCCAACAATCAATCTTTACGGGATTCTTTTGTTTGAAGCACGAGAATAAACTTCGAAGATTTGTTTCTCTCTCCTTCCAAACGGATGGATTAGTAGCTGGCTGAACAAATAAATGTGAAACTACGAAAAAAAACTTTTCGAATAGAAAGAATTCACTTATTTTTTGCAAGTCTCAGTTACTTCCCACTCGTCGAATCTTTAAGCTGACGCGTTTTCCAACGCTACGGGGTCCGCAACGCCGTAATCCTGGGCTTCTTCTGCTGACGGAAAAACGTCCCTTTCCATGTCTTCAGAAATTATCCATAGAGGTTTGCCGGTTCTTTGGGCATAGACTCTGGTTATGCAATCGCGGAGTTTTGATGCTTCTTCTGCCTCCATAACACATTCCCCAGCTTGTCCATCATAATAAGAACTAGCGGGTTGATGAATCATTACCCTAATTAGATGACTCTGATTAAGTCCAACCGTACAGGCAAATTCCTTCGCATACGGCTATACTTCTGGTAGAGCAACAAAGTCTGTTCAAATCAGTACTTAAACATTAACTCCTCGTCTTAGAGGAGAGATTTACCTCGTTGTAAAGCCTCTTCTTCTTGCGATACTGTGAGAAGATTATTACGAGATCATACCATCCTTTCTTTCAGACGTATTATGATGGTTCCGTCGCTGTAGCGCGCCAGCAATCCCAGAGTTTGCTATATATACCCTCGATGGACAACGAAATTGACATCGCTCAACTCTTTAAAAACTTGATGTTTCATTTCCACAAAAAAAGTCGAGGGTTAGTAAGTTATGTAGATCCGATATTTCATGCAATTTATGACGCTAGGATATATTGATTCCGATCCAGAACGAATCTACTACAAGTCAAAAAATTTCTTTTGATTCACTTCACCTCTTTAGCGTTTCATTATTTCATAGTTGGATATTTATAGGAGGAATCGCCAAGTAATAATTGCCATGCTATTGTTACCCCAGCTAGGCGAAGGCAAAGTTATAATCCGCGCAAATCATTGGCGCCAAGCGTGAGGTGGTGCTATACGTCTGGTAATTTCTCCCCCAGCCAAAATGGAAGATCCCATCGAAGCAGCTAGTCCCATGCAAATAGTATGTACATCTGGTACGACAAATTGCATCGCGTCATAGACAGATATTCCGGCTAATACCGCCCCACCAGGTGGATTTACATACGAGTACATATCTTTGGCTTGATCTTCCCCATTTAGATACATCATGATACCGATAAGTTGGTTGGCAATTTCGTCATCGACCTGTTGACCCAGAAAAGGAAGTCTCTCCCGATAAAGGCGGTTGATTGGGATAGGTTTCCGCGACTCCCACCCTGCCGCCCCCCCCCCCCCTGGAACCGTATAGGTATCGCTAGATACATACGGCTCCGCTAGCTTTCAAGCAAAATGGGTGTGAGAAAAAACTCTCCCCTCTTCTTTTTTTCTTTTACGTTTTTGATCCCACCCATATTGAGGATTAGAGCTTCTGGTTCAAGTTCGCCTGGCCCGGCTTTCCCACATTCTGAACCACTTCGTGACTGGTGATCGGTGAATTCACCCCAGCGCGTTAACGTTTCCCTCTTGCACCAGTGCATTTCTGTTCGTGATTAAGTCCTTTTGATGTGAAGAGTCTTTGGGTTCATCTTCTACCCCGGAGGTTGTGGGGTTCCGACCGCCATTTGCACATACGGGACAAATAGTCTCACTTCCCCTATATCTATTCCCATAATTTATGTAACATATTCACAGAAAAAAAAAATCTATTTAATTTTCTTTCTGTTCTGGTTTTCGTTTCATAGCCATTCTGGCTACGATTGATTTTTGGGATTGAGTAACCGGAGCCTAAGCAATCTGTTTATTCCAACTAGCCGTGGATTCTAACGACTACCAAACCTATTGACAGATTTTTATCACGCATTTGACCACTGATAAATTAACCAATTCCAAGCGAGATAGAGACAAATCAATCGGATAAGAGATGACGGAAACGGGTTCCGTCCGGCTCGACGCACCTGACAAGTCGCACTATACGTCAACCCGAGCCGCATCCTCTTCCCCAGGGAGACGAAAGGGCACCTTTGGAACACCGATTGGCATATAAAAACTACCGAGGGAGATTGTAATTACCTCCAAATTGGGGGCGTAGAGGCCAAAAAGGAGCTTGCGTCATATTATAACACGCTTGATGAAGGCGACGTGGGTGAAAGAAATCCTACTTTTTTGCAGATATTAACAGACTCTGATGGGACCAATCCCTACATTGTTATACAAAGCACGTAAATGCTAAAATATCCATGCCTTCATCTGCTCCCGAAAGAAAAGTTACTGGCTTACCTCATATTACTACTTGTTTCACACAAACAAGTAGGTGAAACGAGAGAAGAGAACTGCTTTTAATCACGAACCAAATTATTGACTCGTATATCTCACACAACAACTTCCACCTCGTTTATTTATAACTTATAACGCAAGCCTATACGGCAAGAAAGTTACGTAGTGGTCACTCATCTCCAATATCCAAGAAAGGGGTTTCTCACGGGTTTGCCTCGGTATCGCGTTCATACCGTCGTATTAAACGATCCCGGTCGTCTGATTTCCGTGCATCTGATGCATACTGCTTTGGTCTCTGGCTGGGCGGGTTCAATGGCTTCATATGAACTAGCTGTTTTTGACCCATCGGATCCCGTTCTTGATCCCATGTGGAGGCAGGGTATGTTCGTCATTCCATTTATGACTCGCATTGGAATAACGAAGTCGTGGGGAGGCTGGAGCATCACCGGGGATACCGCAACTGATGCGGGTATCTGGAGTTATGAAGGAGTAGCCGCGGCCCATATCATACTATCCGGTTTGCTGTTTTTAGCTGCTATCCGGCACCGGGTGTATTGGGACCTGGATCTGTTTCGCGACGATCGCACGGGAAAACCATCCCTGGATTTGCCAAAAATATTTGGAATCCACCTATTTCTTTCAGGAGTACTTTGTTTCGCGTCTGGAGCATTTCACGTGACAGGTTTGTTTGGCCCCGGTATTTGGATATCAGATCCCTACGGATTAACCGGAAAAGTGGAACCCATAGATCCAGCTTGGGGGGCCGAGGGTTTCGACCCATTCATACCGGGCGGAATAGCCTCGCACCACATAGCAGCGGGAGTCTTAGGTATACTAGCGGGTTTGCTTCACCTCAGTGTTCGTCCTCCCCAACGGTTATACAAAGCTCTACGTATGGGAAATGTCGAGACAGTGTCGTCTAGCAGTATTGCTGCCGTATTTTTCGCCGCGTTTGTGGTTTCCGGAACCATGTGGTATGGCTCCGCCGCCACTCCCATCGAATTGTTTGGCCCCACCCGTTATCAGTGGGATCAGGGGTACTTCCAACAAGAAGTAGAGAAACGAATACGATCAGGCGAAGCCGAAAATCTAAGTCTATCCCAAGCTTGGTCGAAGATTCCGGAAAAATTAGCTTTTTACGACTATATCGGTAATAACCCTGCCAAAGGCGGATTGTTTAGGGCAGGTGCAATGGACAACGGAGATGGGATAGCTGTCGGTCGGTTAGGCCACGCCGTCTTCAAGGATAGGGAAGGCCATGAACTTTTCGTACGTCGTATGCCAACTTTTTTCGAAACATTTCCCGTAGTCTTGGTAGATGGCGAGGGCGTTGTGAGAGCTGATGTACCATTTAGACGAGCAGAATCGAAATATAGCGTTGAGCAAGTCGGTGTAACCGTAGAATTCTTCGGTGGTGAACTAGATGGTGCTAGTTTCAGTGATCCAGCCACGGTGAAGAAATATGCTAGGCGCGCCCAATTAGGTGAGATCTTCGAATTCGATCGCGCCACTCTGAAATCGGATGGTGTTTTTAGAAGTAGCCCACGGGGTTGGTTCACTTTCGGCCACGCCACGTTTGCCCTCATTTTTTTCTTCGGTCACATTTGGCACGGTGCCAGAACCTTGTTCAGAGACGTTTTTGCTGGTATCGACCCCGATTTGGATGCCCAAGTTGAATTCGGGGCATTTCAAAAATTGGGGGATCCAAGTACTAAAAGACAAGCTGTTCAAAATATTTTTTATTAGTCATCCCATTCAATTAATCTCTCTCTCAGGTTAGTTGCAAAAATTGACTGAGTCATGAAGTAAGAAATAATTGTTTCGTCAAAACTTAATAAATTAATTTATTTGAGTAGTTTCGAATACATCGAAGTCAAGCAAAAAAAAGAAAATTTAAAGGAACTAGAAGTTTCCTCCAGCCCAATTAGTATGAAAGATATCTCCAAAATACCACTATTACGGCCGAATCCATGGAAGCACTGGTTTACACATTTCTGTTGGTAGCAACTTTGGGTATAATATTTTTCGCCATCTTCTTCCGGGAGCCCCCCAAAGTACCTAGCAAGGGTAAATAAAAAGCTTTCTACAATTTCTTTTTTTTTTTTTTCAATTTTACCAAAGAAACAGATTTTGCTGCATCAGCAAAATCATGGATATAAGGGAAATTAAGTTGATTAGAGACCTTCCTTTTTAATTTTGCGAAGGAAGGTCTACCAGTCCGACTAATCTTCATGTTCCTCGAAAGGGTCTCTGAGCTCTTTGGCGGGTTGACCGAAAGCGGTATACAAAGCGTAACCGGTGAGGCTAACGAGTGAACGGGATATAGAGATAGCGACCGAAGTTGCGGTTTCCATTGCCATGTAGCCCAAAAAAAATATTAGTTCCCAGTTTACTTGCTATAATAGTATACAAAGTCAGCAAATTTCAATCAATTGAGCAGGCTCTACGGCTACGAAAGTTATTGGCGATACCCCCAAAGGTAAACCCAGAATCAGTTTCTTGGGAATGGTTTTGAAACCGCTTAACTCAGAATACGGAAAGGTTGCCCCCGGCTGGGGAACTACTCCCCTGATGGGATTTTTCATGGCTTTATTCGCAGTATTCTTAGTTACTATTTTGGAAATTTATAACTCATCCGTCTTATTGGAGGGTATTCCAATTAGTTGGTAAAACAGCCCTGAACCCCGCTGATGCAATAGCAACAGCTGGGGGTTCACGAGTGGATATTTCACCAGAAATCAGAAAGGGAGTTAAATCGCGCAAACTTTTCTTCAAATGTTTTTACAAGGCAATAATATGGGCGTGTGATTCGTCGTAACTAATCTGGTTCGACAAATAACCAATCTTTTATTTAAGCAAATTTTATTATATCAGACTATTGGTATCTCGCCAGGTAGCAGTCGAGTTATTAGTACCCGAAACGCGAGAAATTAATATTTAGTTATAAAGCTCAAACTATGATTAATTCGCATCAATTTACCACTTAAATTTCGTGACAAAGTTGTTATTTGATCTTGCCGACTCGGCCGGCGCTGTATCGAAGAATTACCATACCAACGAAGTACGTTTCAACTGCGGTTGCTTACTAAAGTTTGCGGATGGAGAAGGAAGAGCCGTGCGGGGTTCGGGGTGATGGGGGAGTTGTCGCCCGTTGGGTCCTCCTACCTAAAAAAAAATTCTCGAAGTATGGTAGAAATCTAAGGTTTCGTGGATGCCAAAAAAAATCAGATCAGAACGAGGTAACCTCTATTCATTCATCTACCCCCCCCCTCCCCCCCCCCCTTCCCTTTTCTCTTTCTTTTTGGGGGGGGGCTAGATACGTCGATAAGATTAAGAGATTTCCCAAGACGCTAGTACTACTCGTTTTCAATTCAAAAATAAAAGCTAACATGAGATCGAAGTGAAATGTATCTACGACTTTTCCAAGTCCGGGTCGCTTATTAATGAGTAAGAGATGTCGGGGACCTGCTGTCGTTTTCTACCCCTTCACTCGAGTAACGACTAATGGAATGGGCGATGTTCAAACATCTTTGCTTAAGCTGTGTGAGAAAAAAGTCTCATGTACAGTTTACGAAGAGGGAGTTAAGGAAATAAAAAGGCTTACCTATCTCGCTAAGGTATATGATTGGTTCGAGGAGCGCCTAGAAATTCAGGCAATTGCTGACGATATTACCAGTAAATACGTCCCTCCACATGTGAACATATTTCATTGCTTGGGGGGAATTACGCTGACTCGCTTTTTGGTTCAAGTAGCCACCGGTTTTGCTATGACCCTTTATCATCGCCCGACTGTTACAGAAGCTTTCTCCTCAGTTCAATATACAATGACTGAAGTTAATTTTGGTTGGCTGATTCGGTCTGTTCATCGGTGGTCAGCAAGTATGATGGTTTCAATGATGATTTTGCACGTATTTCGTGTTTATCTCACGGGGGGATTCAAGAAGCCTCGCGAATTGACTTGGGTCACTGGGGTTATTCTAGCTGTATCAACCGTCTCTTTCGGTGTAACTGGATATTCCTTACCCTGGGATCAAATTGGTTACTGGGCTGTTAGAATCGTAACCGGCGTACCCGAAGCTATTCCCCTGGTAGGATCTTCATTAGTAGAGTCATTACGAGGAAGTGCTAGTGTCGGCCAATCAACATTAACTCGTTTCTACAGTTTACACACTTTCGTCTTGCCGCTTCTTACTGCTGTTTTTACGCCAATGCATTTCCCAATGATCCGTAAACAAGGCATTCCGGGTCCTTCGCGATTTATTCAGAAATCGGGGGTGATAAATCTCCGTCGCCATATAAGTAAATGATCCCAAATCTCAGTTCCTTGAGAGATTGTTGTTCTGTTGCCGCCGATACTTACTACTAAATCAAATGATAAGTTATTTAGCGGATTTAGTTAGTGTCTCGGACTACTGGGACGAGACGACGGTTGAAGCACCAGAGGAAAAAAATTTGGATTACGGGAGTGTGTGACTTGTATCGAGACGTGTAGGCTATGCAGACGTCGAGTTGGATACTGCTGCAATCGAAGGTGTGTCTCTCTTCCGACCTTTCTTTGGGACTAAGATTCGAAACCTGGATATAAAAACATCTCTTTCGAACTGAGAAAGTTGTTTAGAGAATTTTTCCCATGATCGAGCCAAAAACTTTGAGAGGCCTCGTAAAACCCTATAAAGCCGATTGGGATTGTGTGAAGCTTTTAAAAATACGGTTTTTAACACGATGCATACATTTCCTTCGCATCAAACGCTAAAGGTTTGCAAGAATAGCCGTTGGGGTAAAAAAACGATCTAAAGATATATATAGCCGAAGTTGTAACAAGTTGAGATCCTGTACGGATCGTAGCTCGCAAGTATTTTGTATAAACTCGCAATGACACGATACGTGCGTATGGGATACGAGATAATCCGCGAAGCTTTGTTCCGTCATTGAGCCGATTCGGATGAAAAGCCATGTCACGGAATAACTTCTTTCCGTGCCCGTCCTTTATTTATTCACCAATCTAACCGTTGTGGGATGATATAATTCTACAATTGCCCGAGCCGTATGAGGATAAATTCTCACGTTCGATTCTTACGGGGGGATGAGAAGTCCACCCCAGTAACAAAAAAACCTGACCTGAACGATCCTGTTTCGAGAGCGAAGTTAGCTAAAGGTATGGGACATAATTACTACGGGGAACCCGCCTGGCCCAACGACCTATTATATATATTTCCCGTAGTAATCTTGGGAACCATCGCATGTACCGTGGGTTTGGCTGTTTTAGAACCATCAATGATTGGTGAACCAGCAAATCCGTTTGCAACTCCTTTGGAGATATTACCCGAGTGGTACTTCTTCCCTGTATTCCAAATACTTCGCACAGTGCCCAATAAACTATTAGGTGTTCTTTCAATGGCGTCAGTACCCGCAGGTTTGTTGACCGTTCCTTTTCCCGAAAATGTCAATAAATTTCAGAATCCGTTTCGGCGCCCAGTAGCCACAACAGTCCTTGCAATTGGCACCGTGGTCGCTATTTGGTCAGGTATTGGAGCAACTTTACCCATAGATGGATCTTTAACTTCGGGACTGTTTTAGTATTTCCTTATCTCCTATGTAACCTGGAAGATATTTAGATTTAGTCTAGGGAGCAATCGCCAGCCCCCGGGCCGGGACGAGACTTCCCTAGACTTCGTCAGTTTTGAATCGGAAATATCAAATTATTTAGATAATCAATTTTTATCTGTTTAGGCCAAAGGAATTGGAAGTCAAATTTTACCTTCCGAGTTTCGGTTGACCCACTTTTTAACCCCCAAAACCTCTGTAAGTAGAGGTGCAATACACAAAAGACAAGATCACTTCTTGAAAAAATGGGATAATTTGGCTTCTGCTGCCTCTTCCCACTAATTAATATGCAACTCACTTTTGGGTAATTCTATGGCGAAATGCTCCCACAAAGCTTCTGACACCTGATCTACAGATTTCTGTCCAAAACTTCTTATTTTTGATGAGTCTTCTCGGCTATAATTAAGCAAATCAGCGATTGTGTGTATTTTGGCCTTTTTGAGACAATTAAAGGCTCTGGCGGGTAGTTCTAGTTGGTCAATAAACGTATTTTTGGAAAGCTTTCCCTCTAGTTCATTCACATCATAAATTTGTGGAGACGATTCCGCCGAGGCGGAAGAACTTTCATCGTCTCCGGAATAGAAATGAGAGACGTCTTCGCGCTTCATGTGCAAAAAAGGAATTGATAAGTCTATTAGTTTTTCAGAAGCCTCGCTAATTGCTTCGTCTGGGGTCAGGCTGCCATTAGTCCATATTTCAATGAATGATGTTTCTCGCGTCGCTCTACCACTTCCAAATAGATGTACGCTATAATTCACGTTTCGAACAGGCATAGATACGGCATCGACGGGAAATTCTCCATCTCTACATCCATCTGAATTTTCTATGCGGTATCCGCAATCTTTTTCAATTTTCGATTCAATATTTACAGATATTGGTTGGGTAATAGTAACTATATACTGCGAATCATCAATCGCTTTGACGGAGGGTGGCAGTGATGTATCACCCGCAGTTACTTCTTTGGGACCAGTTACAGACGAAACTGCTTCTTTAACATCATTAGAGTCACTCTTAGGTGCAATTTCCTTTGGATTAACTAAGACATCATGTATTGTCTCTTAAATACCCGTTATTGTGGGATACTCGTGCAAAACTCCGTGAAACCTTGCACATGTTATGCTCGTCCCTTGAACCTCTTCTAATGAAGCTCTACGCATGGCAATTCCCACAGTACTAACTTGGCCCCTCTTGAAGGGAGATACCACGAAACGGCCATAATGAAGACGCCTACTTTCTGTCTTGGATTCGACGCATTTCCATTGAATTGCTTGGGTAGAGATCGATGTTTCGTACGCGGGCATGGAGAAATCCCCCTTTAGTTTTTATATAACTACTAGTTAGACACGTCTTTTTCGGGGGGGTCGGCACCCATTATATGGCATGGGGGTCACATCACGTACGAAACTGAGGATTATGCCGCTTCGGCGAATGGCCCGTAAGGCGGTGTCTCTTCCCGGACCAGGTCCACTCATCGTAATTTCCGCTTGCTTCATACCCCGATCCATTGAGGCACGGATAGCATTTTCCGCCGCAGCTTGGGCGGCAAATGGTGTACTTTTGCGTGTACCCTTAAATCCGCAGGCACCTGCGGAACACCGGGGAGCTACTTATCCCCGAACGTCCGTGACAGTAATAATGGTATTATTGAAACTTGCTTGGATGTGAATAACCCCCTTCTGCACTCCGCGCTTTACCTTGCGTGAACGACTTTTCCTCGAATTACCTGACACAGTTGATTGATTATTCATATTCGAAGGCTGTTGTTAATTGTTACTTGGTTCTACGTATAAACATCTTGACTATCCCTGCCTCTGCTTATGCTTCGGATTGCAACAAATTACCATGATTCGTCCACGTCTACGAATCAATCGACACTTCTCACATATTTTGCGAATGGAGGCACGAATTTTCGTAGCTACAACCTTAAATTAGTTGAATAAATCTATTGATAGATTTTATATGCGTTCTCCTTTTTTTTCACCAATTTGAAGTAAAATTTCGAACAAGCAGATAATTGCTAGATAGTGGCACCAACAACAAAATCTACTGACTGCTATTCGTCTGTCTACTTCGAAGTCGGTAAGTGGTACACCCTTTGGTAAGATCATAAGGACTTAATTCGGCTCTTACCCTATCTCCTGGTAATATTCTTATGTAATTCCGTCAGATCTTTCCCGATATGTGAGTCAAGACTTGGCATCCATTATCCAAACACGCTCAAGACATGGCATTGGGAAGCGATTCCGTAACTGTACCTTCCATGTCAATAAGATTCTGCTTCTTCATCATTCGAAGTAAATAAACCTCCCGTAATTCATAGATTTCCTTAAGAGATTGCTAACTCAGCTGATATCTAGCTATTTGGAGACTTAATTGTTTTGGGAACAACTGATTCTTCGCTTAAAAAATTTTTCCGAATTACCAAATGTGGCATGAAATTTCCCCCCCAATTTTTTTGTGTCGAGCTTCCCGATCTGTAATAAGTCCACGAGATGTCGGTGAAATTGCAATTCCCATACCGCCCAATATTTTGGGAATTTCCCGATGATCGGAATAAACTCTCAAGCCAGGCTTACTAATGCGTCTGATAACCGCAATGTAGGGGTCTTTCTTCTTACCAAGATACTTCAAGCTCACATCCGGAAACTCTTTCCCATTATCCATGTGCTTAATAGCACCTTTTATGAAACCCTCTTCTGCTGGAATTTGTACGATGCGTGCAGTCATTTTAGTGGCAGGTATCCTGATCATAGCTTTTTTTATCGTATTGGCGTTTCTTATGGCAGTAAGTGCAGTGGAAATGGCGTCGTTATTCGTGAAATGTCAATCAGTAGTTGTTGTAATTATCAATGCCAGAATGATTCCTAACCTCTTTTTTCCTGCCGTCTCCTCTAATTTAATTTTGTGTATTCGGTAGATTTAAATACATTTGACAAATTAAAATTTCAAGCCGAATTTTTTTTTTATAAAAAAATTCGGCTTGAAATTTTAATTTGTCAAACCGACGACGCTAAATCATATCACTCGTTTGTTTTTGCAACACCTCGGGGGCTAACGAGACTATTCTGGCAAAATTATAATCCCTCAATTCCCTAGCTACTGGACCGAAGATCCTAGTCCCTCTAGGATTTCCTTCCTGGTTGACAACGACGGCCGCATTGTCGTCGAATCCAACAATCATTCCGTTACACCGTTTTATCCCTTTACGAGTACAAGCTGCCACCGCCCTAACCACTTCTGATCTTTTTAGAGACATATTGGGTACTGCTTCTTTGACTACGGCCATTGTGACGTCACCCGTACCTGCGTATCTGCGGTTGCCTGTTCCCAACACTCGAATACACATCGATTTGCGGGCTCCGCTGTTGTCTGCCACATCTGAGTAACTTTGAGTTTGAATCGTTTGGTAATCGGGAGGAATAATAGGTTTATTTGTAGTATATTCGCGTGAGGGGGGACATATCCCACCATAAAAATTTAGGTAACAAGTGAATCACTGTTACCGCGACTAATCTGACCCAATTGATAAAGTGTATTAGCTTCAATGACTATCGGGCTGACGCCTCAGCCTCAGACATAACATTGCCGCTGCCGTCATCACTATCTTAAGTTTAAGTCACTTATTTTTTTTTACCCACTTGCTTCTAACAAGTGTCACGATTCCGCAGCAGTTACTACTCGAGTAAGCACGGGCATCTTGTGGGCAGCCATCGCCATAGCAGCTTTGGCTACATCTTCCGATACCCCACTCAATTCATAAATTATTCGGCCTGGTTTAATTGCAGATACCCAGTATTCCGGAGATCCCTTTCCCGACCCCATACGTGTTTCCGCAGGTCTCATGGTAATGGGTTTGTCAGGAAAGATGCGTATCCACAGCTTCCCACCTCGACGGGCACAGCGCGTTATTGACCTTCTACCCGCCTCTATTTGTCTAGCCGTAATCCAAGCAGGTTCGAGGGCCTGGAGAGCAAATTTCCCGAAGGAGATGGCGTTGCCACGACTAGATATTCCTCTCAATCTTCCTCTATGTTGCTTACGATATTTGGTTCGTCTGGGGTTACAGTCGATGTCGACATAATTTCTCAATCTCTGATACAGAACCGGACACGAGAGTCGCCCCTCAACCGGCTCCTCGTGAATTCGATACCATTTTTCATACTTCGCAAACTTACTATCTATTTCTATGTTGTTCCCTTCTTTTTTTCTATTCTGATTTTCATTCCATTTATAAATAGTGGTTTAGATACTACTTGACGCTAAATCCACGGGCGAGAATATGCTCGACCCTATAACTCTTCTTCGTTTCGAGGTGTGGGCTTCTCTCGCCATCCCATCCGCCGAATCTCGATATTAATTAATTAAATGAAGGAGATTCGGAAGTCCCCTCGTTGCTTCAGTCTCTTAGAGCAGACGTTTTGGTTCTCCCTCAGCGACGGAGCTTTTCACCCTATCCCGATTTCATTGAGTCAACGTTCCCAGCATTAATTAACTCATAGCTCTATTTTAGATATTGACAATTTGGCAATTGTGCTACATCACGCAGCTTTTTGGGAGTTGAGCGGTTAACCACACGATTTTGAGAAGAATAAATTCAATTATTACGATTTTTACTTCTCAACATAGTCATAAATCGGTAATGTTTCCAGCTTCCCCATAAAAAAACTTTCCATGGGTAGAAATTTCATTTGTGATGAGATAACACCACTCCGCCTTCGGCATTCACTTATTTAGCACTCGAAAACAGAGGGCTCATTACTCAATCAATTAGTTTTTTCTTTTTTTTTTATGGATGAAGAGTTGTTGCTTGGACGAGTCGCACACTAAGCGTAGCTAAGATCTCTTGGGGTTTAAAATGGGAAGTATTGAAACTGGGATAGGATGAAGCTGCCCTAGGTTGCATCAAAATTAATCAGATAGTTTTTCTTTTATTGGGTGGAGATCACCCAGTACCCCGAAATATCCAGGTCTTTATGCCCAAAACCCCGTGAATCGTCTGGGCCGGGTGGTAGGAATAGCCTACACGGGCTTTAATGGTTTGTAGGGGGACCCTACCTTCCCTAGCCCATTCAACCCGAGCCATCTCACTACCGTTGAGGCGTCCGGCTATTTGTGTCTTAATACCTCTATCGCTAGTTCTTCCAACCAATTCAATAGCTTTTTTCATAGTTCGTCGAAAAGGAACTCTATTTCGTAATTGTGAGGCAACATGCTCTGCCAAGATTTTTGGTTCCCCATAAGGTTGGGCAATACTACTTAGTATCACTCTGAGCTTCCGACTCTCGATCCCTAATATGTTTTCGATATCGCTCTTCATTCGAGTAATTCCCAAGCTTTGCTCCTCGATGAGTAAATCAGGAAATCCCGTATGTATATCAACCCGAATAAGATCCGTTTTCCGTTGGATTTCGATATGCCCAACTCCGCCATAGTTTGTGGCGTCCTTCACGTGTTTCGCAACATACTTCTCGACAGAGGCGCGTATTCGTCTATCCCCTTCGAGAAACTTTGGATAATCTTTCGTTTGCGCGAACCGATGAGAATGATGCTTCTAACTTGCGCCGAGTCGAAAACCGAGTGGATGAATCTTTCGTCCCGTATCTACTTTTCCTCAACTCAATATTAGATTATTTTTTACTTAGTTGCTCTCTTGTAGCTTTCTTTAATCTCCCAACACGTTCCAATTAATGAGCATTTTCTTCTCAGAGTCATCTTTCTATCTCTCTAACAGAATTTGAGTTTGACTTAATGGTTACTTTACGAGTGGGTTTCTTTATCGGGTAACCTCGGCCCTGAGCTCGAGGACGGAACCTTTTCAAATACGTGGAATTCTCGACTCAGGCCTCACTAATGAACAAATTGGATTTATCCAATCCAAAATTGGTATTGGCGTTTGCCGCTGCAGAAAGAATCAATTGCGATATGAGATAACACGTTTTATAAGGCATAGATTCGGGTAATACAAGTGCTTCTCCGTACGAACAGCCCCGGATCCGATCGGTAATTCGTCGTATTTTGATAGCTGACACGCGGATATTTTTTCCCAGAGCTCGCGCCCCAACTTCTGATTTATTGTTGTCTCTCATGAAGTATAATTTCCTAATTATCGACGGGATCCTTTATCGTTTTTCGCATGTCCCCTAAAATTCCGGGTGGGTACAAATTCCCCCAGTTTATGACCCACCATGCGATCGGTTACATAAATAGGCAGGTGCTCCCGCCCATTATGAACGGCAATGGTGTGACCGATCGTGATAGGTACGACTGCAGAAGCGCGAGACCAAGTTACGACTAACTTTCTCTCTCTTCGTATATTGAGATTTTCAATCTCCCGTATTAAATGATTAGCTACAAAAGGACCTTTTTTTGATGAACGCGCCGTAGCCGATTAGCCCCCCGCTTAATATTTCCATTTGTCAATAGCCTTTGCGTCGACGAAGTATGAGGGGATTGCTATATTTTCCCCTCTTCCGACTTCTTTTTCCAAGCGCGACATGCCCCCAAGGGGTTGATGGCTTTTTTCTACCAATCGACGTCCTGCCTTCTCCCCCCCCGTGGGGATGATCCACAGGATTCGTAGCTGAACCTCTCACTTTGGGCCGTCTCCCTAACCAGCGCTTGGACCCAGCTTTTCCCAAGCCTTCATTGTTGATATCGATGTTTCCGACCCGTCCTACACTTGCTAGGCAATTTTGAGATATTAAACGAATTTCGTTGGAAGGTAGCCTTAGCGTAGCTAATTGACCTTCTTTTGCAATTACTTTCGCTGCTGCGCCAGCTGCTCTAACTGATTATCCGCCTTTCCCAGATTTTAATTCTACGTTATGTATAATGGTACCTAAAGGTATTTTGGTCGAGGTAGACCCTCCCCTCCTCTTGCCCCTCCTTAAAGGGAAGGAAACGAACGACTGGGGAAGACCCCTTCCCAAACTGTACAAGCTTCTTTCGAAGCATACAGCTTTCCGGATACGAGAGATAGGATTAGGCACCGCTGCTGGGTTTCGGTAGCACCAAATTGATGCCTACTGAAACGCGAGTAATTTTCGGGCCATCTTTCTTTACTGTATCCTTGGCTTTTTTGCCCGCACCTGGCTTTCTTCCGAGAATCCAGCATTTCTTAATAATTTAGCGGCAGAATTGGTGACTTCGATGATTCGCGTTGGCATTAGTCAATGTCCAAGATAACTTAGGAAACCGTTTCTCCCCGGTATTGACACAATTTAACTTATACGCATCTATTCCGTGTGTTATTATGTGGCTTCGATGTTGCCTCTGACTGCCAAATCGAGTGTTTTGGATTCGTATCTTATACACCTCTAACTGACATGTGCATGAGATGCCCTTCGTTTGTCGTTCCAATTTTGAGATTATTCATCTGTTTCCATATTATCTTACCTTTGCAAATTGATGTATGGTTTAATTGCTCCAACTTTAGCACGCGCTACTGTCCCTATTTGGTTACCCCAACCAGGTTTACTCCATATTACTCAATGAGTTCGAAGTAGTGCCAGGTTTCCGGGCCCAGCCTACAACCCGACCGACTAGTTTCGGAATACGCGAATCAAGTATTCAACCCGCACTCAGAGGTAGGGCATTTCCAACTGAAATGGATGTGTCAGAACTAGACGTTGCGATATCTCCGACCCCTATTCCCCGTGGGTGCAAAATGTATTTTTTGCCGCCATCTGTGTAGTTGATTAAGCAGATGAAAGCATTGCGATTGGGGTCGTATTCAATACTGGCTACTCTTCCAGCAACACCCAACTTGTCTCGCCGAAAATCAACTTCACGACACAGACGCTTGTGCCCGCCCCCCCTATGTCTACTGGTGATGATTCCCGCATTGTTGCGACCATTTCCAGACATTCTATGGTAAGTCAATTGCTTATGGGGCTTGCATTCCGTCGTCTCCCCAAATTGCATAATGGCCCGGTTCCGGGTGCCTGGAGTATACGCCCCATATAGTCACATGGCCATACTTATTCTTCCCCCTTATGTTTGTGCGTAATCTTCTATTCGATAGAAAATTAAATTATTTTTTAAGTACTAGTTTATAAATAGTGGAATGAAGTAATTAGCTCGAAGTCTAGCAATCATTTTTTTTTTACTCGTAGAATTCGAACTCAATTTACTTCCTTTTCTTTTATTTGTTACCCGACTGCTATTGATGCCCTCCGCCTTAACAGCGAAAAATCCTTCAATCCAATTTTTCATTTCAGTTTTGGTCAATTTCGAGTCTACGTGAGAAGTATATTGGTTTTGCTGCAACAAACGAATAGACTTTTCGGTAATTAATTGGTTTTTCGACTTTTCCATAGTATCCTTCTCACTTTGCCCATTTTCCTTCAATTCTCTTTGTTTCTTATGTAACTCCTGTATAGTCTACCAGTTCGGCTTCTACCGACACCAGCTTCTGATCTACTTGTTTCACAGATAGGTTTTCTAGCTATCTGCCTTTTTTACCTCCCCCTACTTCTTTTTCTTATTTGCATCCAACAGGAGTTGAACCTGTGAATTCGCCAATTATGAGTTGGGTGCTTTGACCGTTCAGCCATGGATGCCAACCAATGTCACTTGGTCATTTGCCGATTTTATTATAACACGGTTGATGAAATCGTGTCAAAACGAAAGAAGTCACAATTTGTTTCTCCCGCCGGGCGTGTGTGCCTACCGACTCAACAAGTTGTTTTAGTTGTTGAAAGGATTCCGGTGAAAAATGAAGAAGGACAAACAAGCAAGAAAAAATTCGAGACGAAACTGCTGGTGGGTAATCTAAACAAATGATTAGGGATTCTTCGAGAAGTTAACAATTAGTCCTCATATTGAATGATTATTAATTATTCGAGGAATAATGGGTTTGAAACATACACGAGGAAGGTTCTGAGAACAATATCAGTCGTGAATCTCTTATGAACCAAGAGCCGTGTGAAGTAAGAATTTCATGCACGGTTCTGAATGAGCGGAAAGATCGAAAATCTTCTTTTCGACTCTGACTCTCCTACACCAGTCGTTGCTTTTTTCTCTGTTACCTCTAAAGTAGCAGCTCCAGCTTTATTTACGCGACTCTTCGGTCTAATTTTCCCATATTTATCTAATGAGTGGCATATCGTGGTAGGATTATTGGCCACTTCTAGCATGATATTAGGAAATCTAATTGCCGTTACTCAAATAAGCATGAAACGTATGCTAGCTTATCCCTCTATAAGCCAAATTGGATATATTATGATTGGAGTACTTGCTGCAGACCCGGAGAACGGTTACGCAAGTATGATAACTCATACGTTTATTTATATACTCATGAATCTGGGAACTTTTGCTCGTATCACCTCATTTGGTTTACGAACCGGAACTGATAATATTAGGGATTACGCGGGATTATACATGAAGGATCCTGTTCTAACATTCTCTCCGGTTTTACGTTCACCATCCCTAGGGGGTATCCCTCCACCATCCGGTTTTTTTGGTAAACTCCATCTCTTTCGGCATGGATGGAAAGCTGGTTCGTACCCATCAGTTCTGGTAGCGCTCGTCACAAGTGTCATCTCTATCTACTATTATCTCAAAATAATTAAATTAATGTTCACTGGGAAGAATGGGAGGAGCGATGCATCCACAACTTATATACAAAATTCATTAGTTTCTCCATCAATTTCAATTTCAAAAAGTTCTATTGAAATAGCTATGATCATTCGTGCACTAGCATCAATCCTATCGGGTATATTAATAGATCCCATTATCGGGATCACACGGAATACTTTACTCTAGACCCACTTCAAATTGTGACGCGAACTTTTTTTTTCGAACGATTTTTATTAAAAGCCGGTTCTGCTTCTGCTGTCCCAACTAGTCTGTCTCTACAACTTACGAAATAGTTATATCTTCTTCGGCAATTGATCCTGACATTCTCCTATCTAGCTTGTATTTGTCTTTTCGCACCCGGAATCACTTGCTAGGAAAATGATCACTCGTCTATTCCGGGGGAGATATAAGTATTTCCGCGCGATGCACAGCTAGGGTTGGGCAGTGACAACCCATGCTGCTACATCCAAGTATTTAGGCGGGAGGAGAATGCCCCTCCTTCTTTTATCTTCATATGGTATTATTTGATTGATACCGAGAAAAAGATTTGCTTGCGAGACAGGCGTGGGCTTGTCAGGTCGTGAAAGAAAAAGTATCTGTAGGAAGAGGGAATCAACCACCCCTTTAGGGATGATTGATTGCGGGCGAGAATAGATTCGAACCCTCGGCCATCGTCAGTATGAAGTGGAATCCTACCACTCCATGAAGAAGCAGTGAGTAGTGAAAAAGGTCCAGGGACCTCGTCTAAACCTGACCTGAGTAGAGTCTCCCAGTTAGTAAATTTGGTAAAAAAGAGATGAAAATTCGGTTCAGTAGTTGACAGGCATATAGATATACCCGTATAATTGGATTGGTGAACGTAACTCCACCGCGTTTGCTTCCCCGCTTCGAAAGAAGGGTAGGCATACTAGACTCGAAATATAGTACCGCGTAGTACGGAGGTTCGAATCCTACGCGAGGCGTCCAGAGGTCTCGCATTTCTGGAAGAAGTATCTCGACTTCTCGCTTCTCACCAATGGAACTCAAAATTTTCACTTGGTCGATTTCCATGCTTGTCTTCTCGAGTGAGGTAGCACTGGAAATGTCTCTTCGACTCGAGAGACGAGTGGGTCCTATTGCAGAGATATGTAAGGCAGTAAGTCCCACCTCTTATTTTTCTCTCTCCGAACCAAGACTGGGACAGCAAATCCTAACATCCGAAAGAATTGGAGCGAGACCCGAAACTGAAGGAATAGTCTCACAGATACAGGAGAGAGATAAACAATAAAGAAAAACAAAAAGAACGGCTGAGATATAAACGTGATTCCTCTCAAAGATTCGAATGTAGATGAGATGGACCAGAAATCTTAGTAGTTGGTTGTTTGGTGTCTCATCAAACACATAGGGGGTGGGACTCAAAATTCCAACCTCTCCTTGTTTCCAAAGGACTCCAAATCCTTTGAATGGGACTCAAAATCCCATTCATGAGCCAATTATCTGGTTAGATACCCCTAACCA